GTTTTCTGGTAGATCATCTTCATCTATTTCATAAGCTGGGGCAAAAGGATTAAAGTTAGTTTCCTCCTCTTCTATAGAGGGAGAGACAAAAGGATTGAATCCTAGGTCTTTTATCAATTCCTCAGTATATTTTTTAGGAGGACCTGTTATACCTAATAGCTCCTCTCTAGGCTCTTCTTTATTAATAACTTCAATATTTTCTATATGTAGTTTAGCAAGTTGCTCACTAAAACTTCCTTTTGGGGCAGTTTCTTGAATTGCAGGGGTAGAAGGGGCTGAGCTTGTCCCACCCCCATTTGATGAAGAAGGGGTATTCTTTGTTTGAATTAAACCTTGGGCTAAAGTATTAAGAGATAGGGAGTTAGAGTTAAGAATAGGTGGACAAATTTGGGAAGGCTAATAAAAATAGTAGTTGTGTTTATCAGTTCTACATTTTGATTTGGAATTATATGGAGGAAATTCGCAGCGATCTGGAATGTAAAACCAAGTATAACAAAGGGGCTACTAGGGATGACTAGGCAATGGATCGGAATGAGGTCTAATCCAAACTGTCGAATCCGATCAAGGGTATGTTAATCAACCCGGTCTCGACGATCAAGGCCAAAAGGTGCCTCACTTACCTTGGGAACTGAAACATCTTATGTACCAAGAGGAAAGGAAATCAACCGAGACTCTACAAGTAGTGGCGAGCGAACGTAGACAAGCTATCTCTATCAACTTAGACAACCTCTGTTTACGTTTATGCGTAGCAGCAGGAAAATGGTAGCCTTCGGACAAAGACATAAACAATAGCTTGGAATAGCTAGCCACAGATGGTGATAGCCCAGTGATGATATGACTTTGCTCCCTTTTGGCAGTGAATTTAATTCCTTAGAGAGAATTGGCGGCTTGTCAAGCTGCTTTTATAATACCCTGTCTATTAAGGCAGGAAAGGTGTACCATCATCAAAGCTAAGTATGTTCCATTGACCGATAGTGCAGAGTACCGTGAGGGAATGTTGAAAAAGCAGGTAGTAAACTGGTGAAAAGCCTGAACTAGTGGCTCCATAAGCAGCTGGAATCACAACAGCCATTGACTCCAACTCAATGTGTGATGACAGCGTACCTTTTGTATAATGGGTGAATTGCTTGCCCATGAGGATTGTGAAATCCTTTATCAAACTGACTCATGACCAGGAATGGTCGGTATTATGATTAGCTCATAATGCTAACGGTGAAACCTAAGGTGATATTCTCTATGGCAATACCGTGGGAAGTTGAGAAATCGTAGGAATAGGTGGACAATTGTAGTCCATTAGAGTAATTCTAAAACATATTAATTAAATAAGATTACTCCCTTTTTTTCAACCCTGTAACGACTGATTCGAAAGAAGAGACTAATAAAAATTGGTAACACGTCAGCACTCAAATATTCCAAGAAAATCATGGTAAATAATTCCTAAAATTTCTTTGAGTTGAAGGTATAGTCTAAACAGATATGAAAATTTCTGAATAATTGCAGCAAGATGATGGTGGGTGCATGGTAATACACCCTAGCAAAAGCGACCTTAATTAGCCGGTGATAGTACCAACCATCAGACCCGAACCCAGGTGATCTTGCCATGGCCAAGTGCTATTTAATAAGACTGAACGGGTGTCCTGGACGCCCAGTTGAGGGGTGACCTTCAATGTAAATCTGGCTCATAACGGTGAAGCCTAAGGTCTTAGAGACTAAGGTGATACCGTGGGAAGTTCTATAATCGTAGAAACCTCCTCCTTAGAGATACTCTTGATGGAGGACATAGTCTTTTATAGAACCCCGTAACGACTGACTGAAAGGGAGGCTTTTAATCTAATTAAAGGCAACACGCCAGCACTTCTAGGTTTCAGCCAATTATGGAATTAGCATAATATACTAAGTAGACTAACAAAGCAGGAAGACTATGAAGAACAAGTTCAAAATCACTTAGAAGTAAATAACCTTATTATTTTTTGATATGAAATCACCAAACCCACAGCCAGCTCTTTCTTCTATTCAACGTGAAATCCTTGTAGGAGGATTATTAGGAGATCTTTCTATTTACAGAGCTAAAGTAACCCACAATGCTCGTCTATACGTGCAACAAGGGAGTGTTCATAAAGAGTATTTGAATCATCTTTATTCTGTCTTTCAGAATCTATGTTCTTCTGAGCCTAAATGGAGTTTATCTTTAGATAAACGAAGTAATACAACATATGAAACTCTTAGATTTAATAGCCGTAGTCTGCCTTGTTTCAATTACTATCGTGATGTCTTTTATCCTGAGGGTGTTAAAATAGTTCCAGCTAACATAGGGGAGTTATTAACTGCAAGGGGTTTAGCATACTGGTCGATGGACGACGGATATAAAGACAGAGGCAACTTTAGACTTGCAACTCAATCCTTCTCCAGAAACGACGTTCTGCTGCTCATTAAACTCCTTAAGGATAACTTCTCTTTAGATTGCAGTCTTAATACTGTTAAATCTACCCAATACAGAATCTATGTTAGAGCCAACTCTATGGTTCAATTCCGTGCTTTAGTTTCTCCTTATTTTCATCCTTCCATGCTTTACAAATTACAATAAGGTCTATTGGGTAGGGTAAGGGTAGGGTTAGTATATTATCTGATACCTAAAATTGGTAAGAAGTTGAAGGTATAGTCTACTCCAGTACGAAAGTATTGGGCAATTAGGTCCGTTGCAAGGGACTCCGAAGAGCTGTGGCAAGGGGTGAAAAGCCAATCTAACCTGGAGATAGCTGGTCTTCTGCGAAACCCGTTTTAGCGGGTCGCCCATTTATTGAAATTAAATTCGTTACTAGACGGTACGGCACTGGAAGCCACGCAGCTTTTGCTGCATAATCGGGGGGCTGTCATGGCTCTATCGATGGCTTCTAACCCCGGAAATGTATAGTATACAATGATGGGCAATCAGACGTATCGTGATAAGGCGATTCGTCAAAAGGGCAACAGCCCAGAACAGGTGTGAAGGTCCCTAACAAGCTACTGAGTGAACACAAGGCAGTCCTCTCCAGTGTCTCTCCACAAAGTGGGCTTGGTTTCCAGGCCTATCCTTTCATATTTCATAAGGATAACAATTTGGCTGTATGCTGGAATACCCTGATAAATGTTAGATGGTATTATCCTTTACCAATAATTCTAATATAGGGGCAATCAGCAGGGAAGTTCAATATTTTAACCCCTCAACGACCACACGCCAAAACCAAACTACAGGTTACTTAGAAGTCAATAAGAAATGCTATTCAATCCTAATTACATTAGTGGGTTAGTCCAAGCTAATGGATCTTTTTTTGTGTCTTCTTAGGTTTTCCTAAGGGAATTACATCCTTAACGGAAAACCCGGCATAGGTAGCCTTCGAGGGACCGGGTTTGATAAATACCTGTAATTTAGTATGATATGGTCTAAACATGGTTGAAAAATCATGATATAATATTGTGGAAGCAGCCACCTTTTAGCGATAGCGTAACAGCTCAGTGGTCTGAGCCTCCCTGTAAAAAGGGAATATTGCCTGGTGAGGGCGCCAAAAATGTAACGGGTCTATAGTAGTTGTCTCTCTGTTCCAGCTTTGGATATGGAGGGAGTGGCAGTTTCTTCACTGTCTCACCGAAACCCTGTCCTAGATGTAAAATTCTAGGGGTAGCAGAATACCCAGCAAATGGAATGAAGCTTGCTCATTGAGCCGGTGGACATAGCTGGGCTAAGAATGCTGACATGAGTAGCCTAAAAGGAGGGTAATTCCCTCTTCGCCGAAAGCAGAAGGGTTTCATTTGTAAGGTCTATACCTAGATGATTAAAGCAGCGGCCTCTAAGGTTCAGAGTAACAAATTAGTTCCGATGAGTAACTCTTCTATAGGGCAGTAACCTTCCTTATAAGTTTACCTTCAAGTAATTAGAGGTATACTTCAAAGAGTAAGGTTCGGGAAAGAGCCCTACAGAATCAATCTTAAAACCGTACCCTAAACCGACACAGGTCTGCAAGTAGAGCATACTAAGGCGTAGAGATAATCGTCTTGAAGGAACTCGGCAAAATGACCCCGTAACTTCGGGAGAAGGGGTGCCACTAATAAGTGGCGGCACTAAACAGGGGGGCGCGACTGTTTACTTAAAACACCGGACTCTGCTAACACTAGCGTGGATGTATAGAGTCTGATACCTGCCCGATGCTAGATGATCAACTAAGCCGTTTTAGGATGGCAAAGGAAGCTCTAGTCAATGGCGGCTGTAACCTTGACGGTCCTAAGGTAGCGAAATTCTGCCCTGGCGTGAATTCTACACGCTTGCAAACCACTATGTGCTGGAAACCTTTAAAGACTTAAGTACCTAAATGGTGACAATCTTGAGTATATAACAATAGGCAATCAGCAGGAAACAAAAGGCAGGCAAGAAATTGTTTGCTGAGTAGGATCCTCAGAGACTTTACGTGGTTCTAGTTGTTAGGCTGTTGTATCAATTTCCCTATGAAACAATTGGGTTCAAATCAAGGGTTGTATGAATTACAATAGAAAATATGAGACTCCTAACAAATAGTAAGATATAGTCCAAACCCTTACTTACTAGGGTAGAGCGAAATTCCTTGGCATTTAAATGATGTCCCGCATGAAAGGTTTAATAGAGTTAAGCCGAATGTGTGGGTGACCATACATATTTTAACTTCCCTATATGCGAGAAACTCCTAAAGCCTTTAGGTACTCATTGGATTTCCCCTTGCCTTAATGGTTTACGAGGCAAAAATTCAACTTGAGTTTTTTAAAAAGGAATTACATCGATTTAAAAAAACAAATAGTAAAAAACCTAAGGATACAACAATGGACAATTCGCAGAAAACCACTAATCTAATTACTTAAGAAGCAAACTTTGGAAAGTGGATAAGATCAGTGAGGATTCTCAGAGACTATATGGGAAGCACCTATTGTTCTATTAATAGTTGAAGATATAGTCCTATCATCGGTGAAAGTCTATGAATGAATAGTTAACGAAGCTCCCACTGTCTCCAAGACGAGCTCGGCGAAATTGAATTATCCGTGAAGATGCGGATTACCTCCAGCTAGACGAGAAGACCCTTTGAAGCTTGACTGCAACTAGTTAGTGTGTAACCGCTACTAAGGTACAAAGGGAGTCGACTAGACGAGATACCTTGATCTTTGTAGTAGGTTTCACTATAAATGCTGGCTAGTAGGCAGTTTGTCTGGGGCGGCAATCCTCACCTAAAGTAACTGAGGAGTCCGAAGGTGTGCTTTGCTAGGTTGGAAACCTCTCTATGGCTATGGTGAGCCTAAATAAGCGCAATGGTATAAGCATGCTTGACTGTGAGACCTACAAGTCTATCAGGTAAAACCCTTTCTATTTACCCCTTCATATATCAGGTCTCTCACGGCTAAAGTTAACCTTACCTTCTTTCTTATTTCATCACTTGTTAGCCTTGGTTCACAGTGCAGCGCACTTGTGGAACAAGTTTGTTTTGTTTAAAGTAGTAAAGGAATGGAAGAAGGGGTAATTAGGTATAAAGGGTATAGGTAACTAGGGCATAGTGACCCGGTGATACATCATGGAATGTTCATCGATCAACGGATAAAAGCTACTCAAGGGATAACAGGCTGATCCTCCACGAGAGTCCATATTGACTGGGGGGGTTGGCACCTCGTATTAACGCACAATCACACCAAACTTAGAAGTAAGTTAAAAGTCATTTTAAACATGGTGTTAAGATTGTTTTTGCAACATCGGGGCACCATAAGGATAACCTTGTGGAAAGCACAGGCTGTATGCTGGAATACCCTAAGAACCTCAGTACCTTTTTATCGACTTTTTTAGATCGACGTAGTTCCTTCTTAAAAAAGGGAGGGTAATAATCTTGAGGATTGGGCAATCGGCAGGGAAGCGTGGATTATTGTTCATCGCCCCTCAAAGACTACACGCCTGCACCCTAATGGGTGATGATATAGTCTGAACTAACCGGAGACAGTTAGAATAACACAAAGCGATGTCGGCTCATCCTATCCTAGAGCAGTATAAGGTTCTAAGGGTTCGGCTGTTCGCCGAGTAAAAGGGTACGTGAGCTGGGTTAAGTACGACGCGAGTCAGTACGGCTTCTATCTACTGGAGGGAGTTGGAAGTAAGGAGGAAGCTATTTTTAGTACGCGAGGACTTAAATGGAGTGACCTCTGGTTTACCAGTTATCAACAGCTAATAAAGCTATGGTATGGCTGGAAAGCTACGTCACGAATAGATAACTGCTGAAACCATATCAAGCAGGAAACTACTCCTCTATACTTCCTTTGAAACTTAGGGTAGACCACCCTATTGATAGGGCCTGGGTGTAATAGCAGTAATGCTTTTAGCCTCGGGTTACTAATTGTTAAGCAACTTGGTTTTACCAGATCGTTCTGTAATCAAACCTTGGCCGTAGGACCAAAGGGCCCTTTAGGGCTCAAGGCCGGAGGAGTCCTCTAAAAGTTAACCTTACCTTCTTTCTTATTTCATCACTTGTTAGCCTGGGGTGGGGGGCTTAGAAACCCTTTAGCGGCATAGGTAGCCTAAGAGGGTCCGAGTTAGGAAAAGAGGCCGAATGGGTTAAGGCGATAACCTGCTAAGTTATGGGACTAAATAGTCCTTGAGGGTTCAACTCCCTCCTTTTCCGCTACAAGAATCTATGATCCCACTCAATCAATAAAACCTATTGGTTGTCGGGTTAGCTTAATGGTAAAGCTTTCGTCTTGTAAACGAGGTATGGTGGTTCGATTCCGCTACCCGGCTCATTATAGAACCAAGCAAATACTAGCTGCATTAAAGCACAAGATGCATTTTGGAGTTTATTTAACTTGTAAGAATCGTAGCTCTTGTTTCAGTTGGAGTCGTTCTATTTTGGTGAATCTGTCCTTATAGAGATGAGGAGTATGTAGCTCAAAGGTAGAGCAGCCGCCTTTTAAGCGGTTTTGTTGGGGTTCGAACCCCCACATACTCAGTTAAAAGGTACTCTATGGGATTGGGCTTAAACTTATTATTTTGAATAGCCTTGGCTTCCACAGTACGCTACCTGTGTAGTCTCCTGAGTCGTAGCAGGCTGCTTCCTAAGGAGATCAGGCCAAGGGGAGCCAAGGCAACCTAAACGAGATGTTCGTTTTTTCAAAGGGTTTGTGGTCTAACTGGAAAAACAATTAACTTGTCACGTTGAAAGATGTCGGTTCGAGTCCGACCAAGCCCGTGTAGTCTAGAATAGGGAGAGAAGAAAGAACAAATTCCAAGAAAAATAGGAAAGAAACTATAACCCTCTGTGCGCCACTAGAGGGCCCCAGTGCTATGGAACTTTCTTAGCTGCCTTACATACCTTTAACCTAAAGGAACAATAGAACTATGACCTATTGAGGTAAGGAGGAATAGCTTAGCTAGTTGTACATTTAGTTACTAATAAATCCAATGTTTTACCTTTCCCTTTTTTTAAAAGGAATTACATCGATTTAAAAAAAGTCATATCATAAAATGATTTCTATTTAATTTACCGGAGTAACCTTTACATTTAAAGACTTCTTCAGTTCCACAATCAAGATAATAAACTTTCGGCATTAAAAATATACCTTCTCTAAAAATATGTTATAACTTCATTTTACCTAAGGCCGTACTAGAGATGTCAGAACTTTCCAACTCTCCCTTGGGACTAGCTTCCAGTGATAAAAAAGGGGAAATTAGCGATGCAAACCTTCTTGTTTCTCCTAAAGAGCTCGAGGGTAGGGATCAGTACTTTAGCCATAATTTTCTAAGTTTTGGACTATAAATAGAGGATGCTCTGCCTTGGCAAATCCTCAAATTTTGGTTTCATAGATTTCATCTCGCAGTCCCTTACCATTCATACCGTAAGGATCATCTCGCTTAGTTTCTTTCTCTCTACATCTAAGGGCTCTTAAATCAAATTACTAATATGCTTAAATTTCTATTCGATACCATTTTTATGGTAAAAGTAGCATACAATGATGCACCTCAGCCATGGCAATTAGGATTTCAAGACGGGGGATCACCATCGATCGAGGGTATCGTAGAATTGCACGATCAGGTAATGTTTTATCTTGTAATTATACTACTAGGTGTTGGCTGGATGCTAGGCTCAACAATCCGTAAGTTCAATAGCAACCATAATCAGATTGTACATAAATACCATAATCATGGAACACTTATTGAGCTTATTTGGACTATAACACCAGCACTTGTACTGATTGCTATTGCTTTCCCTAGTTTCAAGCTTCTTTATCTTTTAGATGAGGTTATAGATCCAGTCATCACTGTTAAGGCTATAGGAAACCAATGGTTTTGGACCTATGAGTATAGTGATTATGTCAATGACACAGGTGAAACTATAGAGTTTGACTCTTATATGATACCTGATACAGATCTAGAACCAGGACAATTACGTTTACTTGAAGTTGATAATAGGGTAATTCTTCCTGTAGATACCCACATACGCTTTATCGTAACTGCTCGTGACGTTATTCACTCTTTTGCTGTTCCTTCCCTTGGTCTTAAACTTGATGCTCTTCCCGGGAGATTAAATCAAACCTCAGCTATCATAAACCGTGAGGGTGTCTTTTATGGAATGTGTTCAGAGCTCTGTGGTGTCCTTCATTATGGTATGCCTATCGTTATTGAATCTGTCTCTCTTGAATCTTATTTACTATGGCTTTCTTCTCAAAATTCCCCCCCTCGAGCAGCATGAGGTAATAGTCGGGAGTTTGTTAGGGGATATGAGTGCCGTAAAACCAAACTTCTGTCATTATAAATCGTTCTATGTTCAAAGAATTATTTGCCACACTGAAAACACGGCTATGTTGGAATTGGCAGACAAGTGTGACTTAGGATCACGTGGGTAATACCGTGAGGGTTCAAATCCCTCTAGCCGTATTCTGAGCTAACTTGCCATAGTTCATTTAATAAGGTTGCTAAGGGTAAGTATGTTAATCAACTCCTTTTTCAATTATGTTACAAAAATAGATTAAGTAACTATGGAGGATAGCTAGGGAAGATAGGAACTCTCTTACCCCTTATTAACAGAGGTGTAGAAGTAGTAGTGAGAGCTAGATTTAGTAATTAAGAGTATAGAATAGGGGAAAACTGTATACTATACGATGCTACTGATGGAGTAGCCAAAAAGTAGGAACCTAAAAAGGATTAGGGCTAAAGTTAGGGTAGAGTATTCTATCTTTCTTGCTTCCATGCTTTAAGAAATAGACTAATGAGTAGATTACAGTATAGGGAATATTTAGAGAAGAATAGGGAAGGTATATGTGGTAACTAGCTTAAGAATACCATACCTGAACTATCTCTTATAACCTAGCTAAATTCTTTACTTATAAACTAGTGCCCAAGTTACTATACCTCTAACAACTCTGAAATTGGAGCAATCTCAATTTTTTCTAGAGAAAATCAAGTTCTCTTCTCACCATTTGGAGTTTATCACACCCGTTATATCATTCCACAAAATCCCTTTAGATTATAGCAGGGATTCATACTTGATGTTTTTCTATGTAACTTTTTTAAAATCGATGTAATTCCTTTCTAAAAAAGGAAGGATTTGGGTTACATCTAATTGTAAAGAGTCATTATTTCTTTCCAGCATTTTCCAATATGTCCGTCTTCTGATGATATCTCTGATGAATTTCCGTTATAGGTATTTTTCAAGGAGTAAGGGTAGGTTCGGAAGTGGAGTAGTGTAACAAACTCTTGGCGACTACGTGGTATAGGAAACCAAACAATCAAGTAATGTTTATGCCTCAACTAGTTCCTTTTTACTTTATAAACCAACTGTCTTTTGGTCTGATTCTACTATCTCTCTTGATCTACTTGGCTTCCAAGAGACTTCTTCCTCAACTGCTTCAACGTTTCATTTCAAGAATATTCATAACTCTCGCATAGTTTTTTCTTTCTTAAACAGCCCCTGGTTGCTATTACTAGGGTGACAAAAAGAAAGAGCTCGGAGTAATTGAATTAGTGCTGTTCAAAGAATCTACTTTAAAGGTCCACCAAAAGGTCTCACTTTGAACTTCTCTTTTCTTTTTTCTGTCTCCAGGTAAGGGTTCTAGCTCAATTGGTTAGAGTGTAGTGTTGATAACGCTAAGGTTATGGGTTCGAATCCCATGGATCCTAACTCAATGAAATTACTATTCTATTTTTTCCCTGCTTCCCTTACCACCATAACTCAATCAAAATAGTAGCTCACCTTGATTCCTTAAATGACTCCTTCCGTTAATCAAACTTGATAAAGTAATCTAGCTTTACCTAAATAAGTAAATAGATAGGCTTCCCTCCTTGACTCCTTACCTTCATTCAAACTAGTTAACTAAAACTTAGAATAATAAGAAATAGCCTAAAGATAGACAAGATAAACTAGAGGAGCAGAAGCATAGCCTAGCCAAGTTCTCTAGGTTGGTTTTTCTAGATCGATGTAATTCCTTCTAGAAAAACTTGACTAACTTACTTATTTACTTTAGACATAATTGATAAATGTTAATAATACTCTAAGTTATCAAGGACCTAATTAATTGTTTTATTTGTCTTTTATTTTTAGTGGGTGAGTGTTAATGGTTAATAAGTTGGTAAAGATAAGGTGTAATGCTATAGGTTAGCTAACTAAGCTTAGGCTAGTAGGTAAGGAGAATAGATAATTGTAGCTACTCCTTTGCAGATTTAATGAGAGTGTAGTAAGGGAGGGAAGTTACCTTTACCTTTTAGCTTTCCCTTACCCATTATAACTAAGGAGTCACCTTAATTACCCTTCCTACTTCCTTGTCACCTTCTCTATTTTGCTAAAAGAATAAAGGATATAGGATTATAGTAGGGTAGCATAAGGGATAGTGATCCCTACCCCTGAGCAAATGATCACTTATAAATGATTGCAAAGGTATAGACCAAAGATTAAGAATAATCTAAGATTGCTAAAGGGAATCAAAAACTTTGTAGGGCAGGTCAGATTTAATAAATACTTTACCTTCTACTCTGTCCTTTGACCATTTGGTTACTTTTAAGTCAAGTGTTTCTCCATTGTATAGTCCTTCAAAATCTGCTCTTGTTAAGTCGCCAGGGAAGCCTTTGCATTTATAAACCTGGCTATCGCCATAATCTAAATAATAGACTTTGGGCATAACAAAGAATGCCTCTTTAAATTGATGTTCTAGTTTCATTTTGCCTAATACAGTTGATGATATATACTCCTCAGGTAATTGTCCACTAATCATTAAGCTATTCGGTATCCGAATAAAACAATTCATAACCTAATTTTAAAGCTAATAATTTATATTCATTAATGATCATTCTTGAGTAGCTAGTAACCGTTGCTGCTATAGGTACATTATTCCCTATTCCAAATTCTTGATTTTCCTTCTTAAAATTATAAAGGGTGTATTTATCAGTTCTATTTATATTTAATAGTATTATAATCAGAAAGTATCCAATCATGGAAAGAACTATTTCCTAAAAAGGTGTTATATTTATCTAAGATTTGGGGAGTCTTAATCTTCCTTAGATGTAGCCTCACCCTAGATTTTTCCTAGAGTCCTAATGACTTGATTAGTAAGAAGGCTCTAAGAGTTCACAAAACAACTCTAGTTTCCTAGACGTCTTCGGCGACATGAAGTTTCTGTAACTATATGCTAGCTGCTGCAAAAATAATTGGTGCTGGATTAGCAACCATAGGTTTAGCTGGGGCTGGAGTAGGAGTAGGGATAGTTTTTGCTTCCCTTGTTATTTCTACAGCTAGAAACCCTTCACTTCGTCCTCAACTTTTCTCTTATGCAATCTTAGGCTTTGCCTTAACGGAAGCCTTGGCTCTATTCGCCTTAATGATGGCTTTCCTTCTTCTTTATGGAACATAATAATTACATTTTATCTATTTTATTAATATCTTAAAATTCCCCCCCCCCAATACCATTTTATTGACACAAAACAACACTAGACGTCTTCGGCGATAGTTAAAATTCAAGAGTTTTGACAATCTTACTTTATGCTAAAAGGATTTACTTCTCTCCATATACAGATAAGCCTTATATCTCTCTAGAAAATAGGGACTCTTCAGGAATATATGCTCTGATTTGTAAGGTGACTAACAAAGTGTATATAGGTAGTTCTATAAAACTAGGACAACGTCTTTTAGATTATATGCAACCTTTTTAGCAGATCTAACTCCCCTTAATTAGAGCTCTAGTAAAGTATGGAAATATCAACTTTTGTTTCATAATATTGGAAACCTAGAGAAGTATTGAAGCGGGAATAGTATTGGATTGATCTTATTTGTCCTAAGTATAATTTAAGTCCTACTGCGGGTTCTACATTAGGGATCTCTCTTTCTGTTGAAGCAAGAGCTAAACTCAGAGCTGCTCATTTAGGAAAAACTCACTCTCTTGAAACTCGACAGTTAATGTCGGAAACTACATTCTGAAGAAACTGAAGAGGATCTAATAACTCTATGTTTGGTAAAACCCATTCTGAAGAAACTAAAATGTCAGCTGCTAAACAAGGAGCACTTAATCCCCTGGATGATATTTCATTACTTAATCATTCCTTTGTGGAAAGGTGAAACATCTAGTTTCTCGTTAAGGCATTTATGGTGATAACACTAGAGAGATACTGTGCTGTATTTACCTCTTGTTTAAAACTATTCATAGAGAGGACAACACTAAAGGTTGTAGTACAAGATTATCTAGGTCTTTGCTCATGTAGTAAACACGTCAGTAAATCCAAGCCTCCCTTTGTTTATTTGGAGTTCCCCTATTAGCCTATGGGTTTTGAGATGAAGTTTTAGCTTGGGACGGGTGGCTGAGTCTGGTTAAAGGCGCCCCACTTGAAATGGGCTAATGCTTATCGCATTCCAGGGTTCAAATCCCTGTCCGTCCGAAATCAGACCCTCTAGCTTCTACTTTGTATCAATCATAAATATAAAGATATAAGGAAAGGTTAAGGGAGTGACCCCTACTTGTGTCTAGTTTTCTTGGTCTAATTACTCTTCCTCTTGGTATCAATCAAACAATTACAACTGAAACCTTAGATGTTGTTGAGGATGCAACTTCAAGAATACCAATTATAGGTGGTTTTCTAAATAATATTATAGAGGCTTTTCATAACTTACATCTTTGGTAAGTCACCTTCTGGATTTAAGAAAGAAGAGAAATAAGGAGAATTATCACAACAGAGAGGCAGTAACTTACTTCTAAATGTTAGGTAGATAGGGGAATTTTAAGAAAAAGAGGAAAATGAAAAGTGGTTTTACTCTCTGGTCATTGATTGCCTTTAATAATTTACTCTCTAGCTTTCAATTCCACGAGAAGAATAAGCATACTTTTTGTCATAGATAGGCATTCTTTATGGGGTGGTAGCTTAATGGTAAAGCAATCTGATTGTCACTCAGAATGGACCTAGGAGGTGAAACTCTAGAGGTCCTCATCCGGGTTCGAGTCCTGGTCATCCCGTACTTGAACATCGGATTTAGAGCAGTTTTCTCATTGGGTCTTAGATTAAGATTATTCTTAGTCTACTAGTTTAGCTAATAGGGTAAGTTCTAGTTTAGTTATTAACGTTAAATCAAAGTCAAAACACTCCCATCCCTATCACTTTACTTAGTTATTTGGTTATCTTTTCTATTATTACCTTAGATTATTTTACTTAGCTGAGTCATTAGAAAGTAGGGAGGAAACAAATTATTTCATCTAATTTGCTAGTTATTTGCTTCACTTAGTTGGGTAGAAGATGGGTGTTGCATAGGCCTTTTCTTGTTATAGTTGCTTATTATCAGAAGTAAGGAATTAGAAGAAAACCCCTCCACTCCAATTTTGTTTAAAATCTACTTAGTCTAATTTAGTGTTATAAATCTCCCATCCTCTAAACTTACTCATATCTTAAGAATCTATTCAAATATGGTAGATTGATTTGTTTCTTAGTAGTCCATTTCAATATGTTGAGAGCTCTATTCAGAGGTATAGCTATAAAGACTAGTATTTCATGAATTGATCCATAGATCACCCCCTCAACCTTTGAGTATTAATTAATCATAGAAAAATAAGAGTAGTAGTCCAGATTAGGTAAGATTTGATATGTACTAGTTACTTATGGATAAGGGATATCTCTTATACTAGAGCTACTCTAGCTTCTCTACCTAAGTAAGACTATCGTCAAACATATCTTCTAAATTCGACTGTATGAAGTTTATTTTCTGCTCAATCTTTTCCGATAATACAAAAGTTAGGGAACGTTTTGCTTTTTTCCATCAATAATAAGTGTTGTTTTCTGGTCTCACTTAAAGTTAGCTGGGTAGTCTTTATTATCAATAATTTGTTTAGAATTATGGAGATGGAAGATTACTGGGTTTATACTAACCAGATTGTCTCCGGCAATGTTTCAATCTTTACCTTCTAGGCCTTGGGTAATAAACCTTTCTCTTAACTAGGAATAGCTGGTGCTCCTTTTCAATTAAACTTCTAGACCCCATCGATCATTACTTGGTAAGGAAGGTAGGGTAAGCTATAATGGGAAGCTTAAAAGGAGGGAGACACTTATTTACCTTAATACCTTTTTAATTGGTTAGCTAGTTTGTATGGAAGCATAGGTATGATTGAAGGAATATAGTAGGTAGCTATCTCGCTGGTAAGGGACAGAATTCTTTCTGACTTACTGCCTAGCATCTACCCTGATGACTTACTCTTTGTAGATACGCTTTTTACTCATCTAGGAGAGGACGAGTACATCAACCTTTATGACTTCTTAATCCAGCTTCATCAGAAACAAGTTAACTGGTGTCTTCGTGTTCCTATCCATGCTCCTCTTATCCATGAGTTGTTTGAGAACAGTTCTAATCATGTAAGTAAATATAAACTTGCCTGAGCTTGTTGGGAAGATATAATGCACTCAAACAATGACTTAGTATTATCAAAAGCAAAAGTTTGGTAGTAATTGGTTGAAGTTGTATAAGCTATTGGTTGGTATAGTAGAGAGGGTAATGTTGGAGCCCCCTGCCAGCCCCTTAGTAATTGGAGTAGCACTAGTTCTAGGTTGATAGTTGATAAATAGCTTAAGGCAGATAAGTATTGATAACTAGGTTAACTAGAGGTTAAGAGGTTAATAGGTTTCTTTCTTCTTGCTTAGCAATAGAGTTAGGTTTAGAAGTTATGCAAGAGCTGATTGAGTAGCACAGTCTACAGTTAATTCTGAGCTTATTTGGTTTAGCCATTGACAAAAAAGAATCAGCCACTGTATGCTATCTCATTGAGCAAAATAAGCTATCAGAATAAGTAAGTTTAGCAAAACCCTCTGTGCGCCACTAGAGGGCCGAGTTAGCTTCATACCTTTACTAGACCAGGATACTAGGCTACCAAACTAAATTACCTAGCTACCTTGTTAACTTAATTAATACTTGTTAGCTAATTAGTTCCTTAGTCAGGTTACTCGTAAGTTAATTGGTAAGCTAAAGCTAAGTTAAGGAGGTAACTATTTAGGAACTTTTTTAAAAAGGAATTACATCGATTTTAAAAAAGGAAAGCTAAATAGCTCTAAGTACAGGTTTAGAGCTAAAGTGGACTAGTTAACTATATACCAAGGAGAAGAGAGGAGGAACTAGCTAAGGAGAACCTAGGCTTTTCACCTTTCCTAACTAAGGAACAGCTAGCTAAGCTTGAGGCTGAATGGGAGGCAGAAAAGAATCCAAATTCTGAAATTGAAAACATACCAGAGATAGAAACTTTAACACCTACTAAGGAAACCCCTGATTTAAAAAATAAAATAGCAGTAGCTGACCTAGAGGCTTTAATAAAACCTAATGGCAAAAACCATGTATACATGGCTGCCTGGTACAATGGTGAGACTTATAGAATCCTAGATATTACACAATGGGGATATAATACAAACACAATGTTAGAGCAATTCTGGATCAGTCTTATAAATGAAAATACAGGGAGAACAGTCTTCTTCCATAACTTTGGAGGTTATGATGCCATTCTTTCTTTACCTGCTCTTCTTCACTTACCTTACACTTTTAGTCCAATCATGAAGGACGGGGAAATCATATCAATAAAAGTATTTGGTAAAAAGAATAAACTTCTGTTAACCATAAAGGACTCAATAAGAATCTTACCTGGTGCTCTAAGTAAATTAGCAAAGGATTGGGGAGCAGAAACTCAGAAGGATCATTTCCCACACTACTTTTGGAAAGATTGTATAGAAACTACCCTTAGATATTCCGGTCCTATTCCACCTTATACATATTTTGAGCCTAAAAGAACAAGTCAAGCTGACTATGAAGAAATGGTAAAATTATTTGAAAGGAAAGACTGGAACTTTCTAGGAGTTTCTAGACAGTACATTATGGGAGATGTTAAAGCAACTTATGAGGTGCTAATCAAATACTTTGAAACTTTAATTTCCAAGTTTCCCATAGAACCTTAAGGGTATATTCTGCGCCCTCCGCTGCCTTTAGAATTTGGAGAACTCAGCAGCTGCCCATATTAAATAAAGAGAACTTAAAGGTATATGATTTAAGTCATAACTTAGACAGTGAACTAAGGTCTACTTATTGTGGGGGTATAGTTGATGTTTATCGGCCTCATCTAAAAGGAGAGGGATACTACTATGATGTCAACAGTTTGTACCCCACGGCTATGTGCAAACCCATGCCTGTTGGAAGACCCACGCAAGTTAACTTAACCATAGAACAATTTTTACAAGGTGAATTCTACGGCTTTGTCGAAGCAACCGTAAGAGCACCAGTAAATGAGTATATAGGGCTACTTCCAATTAAAATTAAAGGCAGATTAATTTGCCCTGGAGGAACCTTCAGTGGGCTATTCTTCTCAGAAGAGTTACGCTTTGCGTTAAATAATGGATACACCTTACTTGGAATAACTAAAGCTTATCTATTTCAAAAAGGAGAGAATACTTTCTTACAATTAATAGAGACTTTAAATGACATGAAAATTTCTGCACAGAAAGAAGGTAAACCCACAATTAGGAATTTAGCTAAGTTATTAATGAACTCCATGTACGGAAGATTTGGGATGCACCCCTCTTTAACAAAACATGAAATTATTACAGAGGAACAAACACAAAATATTTGCCCCCACTGGCAGCTATCAGCTAAAATAGACTTTGGAGAACTAAGCTTAGTCACTCTACTCCTAGATAAGGATAGGAAAGGTAGATAGGGGGCGGGTGTAAATAGAGAAGTATTTAGTATCACCTATAGCGAATATTCTTCAAATCTATAATGGAGTCCTCCCCAAGTTGCACCTAATATCGGAAGTGGTATAGTCAATCAGTTTTAGAAGTAACTATCCACTGAGTCGTCTCAGTCTGACCAGAACCAATTTATACTTTTATAACTTCTTCTACACCCTAGTTCTAATCAGATATTTCCCTTGGTTCCACAGAACGCTACCTGTGTTCCAAGGAACCTTCCCCTACTTCGGCCCTCAAAGGCGTACCTATGCCGCTTAGAGGGTCCTATTTTACCTCTTCTGAGCCAGCATCTTTAAGGTATTTATCCTCCCACCGTGCGAGGTTGGTTTGGTATCTAGCTAATTAGGAGATTTATAATAATATTACCCTGGTATTTTAGCCCACTATATTCCTCTTGTTATAGCTAGTCTCACATAATATGGCTAAGGTTTAGATTTGCTCAGGTAATTGAGCCCCTGGTGATTATTTCTATTGGATTTTGCCCAGATACTAAAACTGATTCTAGTCTAAATTAGGAGAGTTGATATGGAACTATGGATAGTTATCCCTCCTACCCGGATAATCATTCTTACTCCCACCACTACATTGAAATATCGGATCATGAAGCTCACTATTGTAGGAGAGCAAGCAAACAAGCCTATCCCTCAGTGCTACTAACTATTACCAAATCATAGTAGCGAATAGTCTTATTCCTCAACTAAAGTCAAACTTCTCATATACTATGCAGCTGCTGGGCTATCTCTAAATCCTACCAAACTGGTGACTCTAAATAAGTCTAAGATTTTTGCCATTAATTGTATTAGGTGCTGCAGAAGGAGTTCCATTTGATGAAGTTTCTTTACTTAGTCCATTTACCCCTTACCCCTTTTAACTCTCTTTCTCATCAAAGAAGAAGTTTAGAAGTTCTACAATTTTGTTTCTAATTATATTCGGTAAATCCGCAGCGATTTCATAGATTGAACCCGTTATAGATCGTTTAGACTATGACATACTTATGTAAGAGCTTAGACGTGGCTCAGGAGTACGCTATCTAGTGGGTTACACATGTAAGTCATATGAAGACTTCTATTCTGTCTTCATGGCGACCGGGTGAGTAATAAATAGGAATCTTCCTATAGGAAGGGTTGAATGCCCATAATTTAAAAGAAAGGAACTTTTCCGCCTGTAGATGAGCCTATTTAGTAATAGATAGTTGGTGGTGGTAATGGCCTACCAAGTCTATAATGCTTAGTTGGTTTGAGAGAACGACCAACCACAGTGGCACTGAAATAAGGGTCACCCGAAAAATGTTCGGCAGCAGTGAGGAATATTGGACAATGAGGGCAACCTTGATCCAGCCAACTACGAAGGGTCATACCTAATTCTGTAAAAATCCTATCGGAGAGGAGCATAATGAGTTAACTCTCCTATCAGTCCCGACTAACCTCGTGCCAGCAGTCGCGGTAATACGAGGGGGGCTAGCGTTATCCGTCTTGAATGGGCCTAAAGTGTCTGTAGGCTGCTTGTAAAGGTAAAAAGTATTACAACTAGCAAGCTAGAGTGGAATTGGGGAATCAGGGAACTCCAGGAGTAGGGATAGAATCCGGTGATCCCTGGAAGACCGCTATGGCGAAGGCCCTATTCTAAGTAACCACTGACGCTGAGAGACTAGAGTGTGGGGAGCGAAGAGGATTAGATACCCTCGTAGTCCACACCTTAAACGATGGAGGCTATAGGTTGGGATTCTTCCTTTAACTCAATTTAAAGGATAATTCTCATCCTAGAAGCGAAGGCATTAAGCCTCCCGCCTGGGGAGTATGAAGGCAACTTTGAAACCCAAACGTCTAGACGGCCTTAAAGACCAGCAGTGAAGCATGTTGTTTAAATCGATACTCCGCGAAAAACCTTACCACTCCTTGTATGTTACACAGGTGTTGCATGGCTGTCTTGAGTTCGTGCCGCGAGGTGTCAGGTTAATTCCGCTAACGAACGAAACCCCTCCTGTTAGTTATACTTACTTTCATTTTAACATAAACTACACTATTAATGAGCTTCAAAAATTGTTTCCACAAACTAATTTAGTAGCCTAGTAGCTACAGTCTAGACTCTTTTGAAAGTCAATCTAATAGGGTATGGTACTAAAAGTGCCATTAATTGGGGACGGCGACAAGCCCTCATGGCCCTTATGGAGTGGGCTATAGTAACGTGCCACAAAATCTTTAACAATGGGAGACAATGGTGTGAGCCGGAGATAATCCCGAACGAAAGATAATGGTTCGGATTGTAGACTGAAACTCGTCTTCATGAAGAAGGAATTGCTAAGTAATCTGCGCATCAGCACGGCGCGGTGAAAATTACTTTTAAGGCGCACTAATTGTCCATCAGGCGGGGGAAGTTGAAATCATCGGAAACTTTCTAAGCTTTTCTAGCAGTTTAGGGAATTCTCTTTGCTGTTAGTAAGAGCCTCTGGGGAGTCAAGAGATTTTGGCGACTTCTGTTAAGTTGTAGCAAAGTAGGGCTAGAGGAATCTGGCCCTGAAATGAATAAATCGGCCCTTTGGGCCCCCCTTTCTCTTAAAGATATAGGTGAAGACCTATTTTATAGGTCATTTATGATAAGTAAAATCAAAACCATTCTTTAATGAAACATTAGATATTTGACCTATCTAGGATATCTAAAGATCAGGTTAGAGCTTTTTTAAATAGAAAGGCTCAAGATAAACTAACAGGGGGTATTTACCTTTGGGTAAATCAAAATAACGGTCATTTTTATGTAAGTTCAACTCTCAATTTCTACAATAGAATGGCAGGCTACTTTTCTCTTTGTGGTGCAACTGGTATAATTCTCAATGCTTTAGTTAAATATGGTAATAATTCTTTCACCTTAGTTCTTTTCATTATTCCTAATGCAAACAAGGAAGGAGTTCTTAAGTTGGAACAGTTTGTTTTGGATACTTGGAAACCAGAGTACAACATACAACTCAATGCTATTTATTCGGCTGGAAGGATCCTTTCTGTGGAACACAAGAACAAGATTGCATTTGCTAGGGAAGGTTCGATTCATACAGAGGAAACTAAGGCTAAAATAGCTGCTTCTCTTACAGGGGACAGAAGCCCTAGATTCAACAAAGGGACTCCGGTATACCTTTACGAGGTTCATTCTACCAAATTGGAACTCAGTGCTACTTTCCCTAATAGATTTAGAGCTGCTGCATTTCTGGATGTTCCTTTTTAAAAAAGTTCCTGCCTCAACCCTTTTTAATCGTATCAAAAATCAAACTATTTTTCAAGTAAAAGGTCTTTCGTATATTCTTTCTAAAGATAAATCTCTAACTAAAATTAAGGATTAAACAAAATCCAAAGAACTATCCATCAGGCGCTGGAAATTGGCCCCGGACAAAGCTAACTAAATTTGATTAGGAACAGTGTGTATTCCACTTATTCTTAGTTAAATCTCTGGTTGGTTAGTAGGGGTTGGTAACTGGTGTTAAGTTGTAGTAAGGTAGCCTTCAAGGGTCCGGGCCCCCCAACAAACATCTTTTGCTAGGTTTATCTACAATTTTGATTTGATTCTAAAAGTGAAATAATAGGACTTGCACGCCGATTGTTCAAATTGGGGTTTAATGGGGGAGTTTACTTTTGGTTAAACACTCAGAATGGTAAAATGTACATTGGATCTTCTCTGAACTTGTCCAAAAGATTAGCCAATTATTGGGAGACTAGTCCAAGATGTACTTCCATCATTCGTTCAGCCCTCCTTAAATATGGACATGAGTCTTTTGTACTTATAGTAGTGTTCTTGAACTCTGTCAACAAGGACCAGATTTTGGCCTTAGAACAGAATGCTCTTGATACTTTTAAACTAGTCTACAACGCAAGTCCTTTAGGCTTCAAACATTCTGATGAGGCTAAAGAAAAGAATCGTCAAGATACTCTGTCTAGGGGTTGGAGAGGCAACCTACATCCTAGTTATAATACTGGCAAACCTGTATACCTTATCGAAGTAACCACGTGTTTCTTTAGATCGATGTAATTCCTTCTAAAGAAATTCCGGATTTAAACTAGCTGTAACCTTTCCTAATATTGGACGTTGTTCTACCGCTCTGGCTATTAATCGAAATACTGTAACCAGACGCATTGCCTCTAAACGTGTATTTAAATATAATGATTTATCTTACTTTCTGTCTTTTGATCTTCCTCATCTTCTTTCATTTGATTTACCTCCTCTTTTAGATTCTTAGTCTTCTTACTAGTTTCAGTTCCTTTTTTCTTAGATTCAAACACCTAAGGAGCCCACCTCCCCCTTGAGCCCTAAAGGGTGTTCAGGTTTGTGAACAAGGGGAGCCAAGGCAACCTCACTTCTTAGGTTCTCCCTTTGATAAATATTAAGATACTGGTGAAGACCGGTTTTATTGGACATTTATGATAAGTAAAAATCATTGCAAAAGACAATGTACCTTGCTATTATTGTTCTACCCCTCCTAGCTTCTATGGCCTCTGGGCTTTTAGGTAGAAAACTAGGTACAACAGGTGTTCATATTTTGGCTTGTTTAGCAGTGGTCCTTGCCTCCTTACTAAGTTGCGTAGCATTCTTCGAGGTAGCTTTAGCTGGTTCCTCAGTTACAGTTTCCTTAGCTACCTGGTTAGATTCCGAGCTGCTTGACCTATCTTGGTCCTTTCTGTTCGATAGCTTGACGGTTTCAATGCTACTCCCTGTGCTAATAGTTTCAGCACTAGTTCACATCTATTCGATAGGGTATATGGCTCCTGATCCACATCATCAGCGTTTTTTTGCCTACTTATCAATGTTTACATTCTTCATGCTGCTCTTAGTCTGTGGAGATAATTTTCTAGTAATGTTCATTGGTTGGTTCCTCTCAGCCTACCTATGTCGTAAGATGTATGGTTAAATATCACTATATACTGGAATATCCTAAAACCTAATTTACCTTGATGGTAACAATAATTAGGATGTAAAATGGACAATCAGTAGGAAACCGTATAAGAATGGGTTCCTCAGAGACTAAACGTGATGCCCCTGGTATATATCAGGGTGATGATATAGTCCGTTCTTATATTGAAAGATATAAGGTTCTAGGGGGCTTGTTTGGTTTTCTTTCTAGCATAAAACTCTGTTAAATTATTCAATTAGCCAATTGGTTTTTTACCAACACATAGATATTATTCTAAGAAAAGTAAGAATATAAATGAAACTATCTTCTTTTTTAAATTTAGATGATGTCTATGCTAGTAGACCTAAGGCTCATTATAATACTAGATTAGTTTTTGATCACTAAACTTTTACTAGATGATGTAATTCCTTCCTTTTTAAAAAAGTTCCTAAAGAAAAACCTTCAGAATATTTAACTGAAATGAATGATGGAGGTAAAAATACTTATGGTGATTTATTACTCCATACAAATAGTTATACTTTAGAAGAAGTTGAATTGTTAGTATCTGTATTAAATCAAAAATTGAATTAGTATGTACTCTGAGTCAAAGAAGACCAAATCAATGGGCTATTTTAATTCCTAATAAAGTTAGAGCATTAGTCTCTATTTATATTCACTCTTCAATGGAATATCAAATTAGTGAATAATCTTTTATTCAAATATATGTTCCCTATCTCCTAGAAAACGTGGGAGGGTGTAGGTATCTCATCCTATTTACTCATCAGCTTTTGGTTTACTCGAGTACAAGCAACTAAATCAGCTCTGCAAGCCATCTTGGTTAACAGGGTAGGGGATTGGGCTTTCTTAATAGGTTTATTCGGCTTATTCTGGCTGTTTGGAACTCTAGAGTATTCCACTCTATTTTCTATCGCTCCAATGATTCATGAGGCTTTATTTACTCTAATAGCTTTAGGGTTACTAATAGGGGCAATGGCGAAAAGTGCTCAAATAGGTCTTCACACTTGGCTTCCTAACGCAATGGAGGGTTGGTTTACCTTGGCTTGTTACGACGGTACGTTGCCCTATGTACCAAGAAACCGGAGAAGGCTCTCCTTAAATTTCTCTATATGCGGGAACATCCTAAAACTATTTGTTCCACTCAAAAGTTATTTTTGTTCGGAAAAATCCAAATGGTAGGACAATTCGCAGGAAACAATAATGAAATATAATCCTCAGAGACTAAATGGGAAACATTAAATATTATCGATTCAACATTCAAATATTGGTTTTACAGAACCCTTTAGCGGCATAGGTAGCCTAAGAAGGGAAGGTGATGAATTGTTTATTCTTAATAAGAATGGTTATTTAGAATTTAAAGTAACTCAATCTACTTAAGAGTTATGAAGGATATAATATGACTATTAATTTAGATAAATTGCATTACAAATATTCTTTAAAGCTTAGGGTGGGCTTAACCGAATCAAAGATTGAATTAATAAAATGAATCGATAATTTTAATGAAGATATAGTCCGAACAGTTATGAAAATAACTGCGTATACTCCTTCAAGGAGGAGTCTCAACACAATTTGCCCACTCCTGTATCAGCCCTTTTACATGCAGCAACCATGGTTGTAGCTGGTGTATTCTTATTTCTCCGAATTTCTCCTTTGTTAGAGTACAGTGAAACGGCTCTGTTATTACTTCTTTGGATCGGATCTTTGACAGCTTTCATGGCGGCTACCACTGGTCTTTTCCAAAATGATCTCAAACGAGTGATTGCTTACTCAACTTGTAGTCAATTAGGTATGTTAATGGTGGCTTGCGGTCTATCTCAATACAATGCTGCCCTTTTTCATTTAGTAAATCATGCTTTCTTCAAGGCCTTGCTTTTTCTGTCAGCAGGTGCAGTAATACATGCTCTTAACGATGAACAAGACCTTCGAAAATATGGAGGATTGGTTACTTTATTACCATTCTGTTATGTTCTAATGTTGATTGGATCATTCAGCTTAATGGCTCTTCCTTTCCTAACAGGCTACTACTCTAAGGAGGTAATTATTCTATCCTCATACGCAGCATACTCTATAAGCGGACATCTGGCATATTGGATCTCCACAGTAGCAGCTACATTCACAGCTTTGTATTCTGTTCGTTCCCTTTATTTAACCTTTCTAGGTCGTCCTAATGGCCCTAAAGCTAATTACCTTTCTGTTCATGAACCACCTTTGGTAATGGCTCTTCCCTTAGCAATTTTAGCTCTCTTTAGCTTATTCTTTGGTTATGTAACCCAGCAGCTCTTTGTAGGACCTGGCTCAGCCATCTTTGGCAATGCCTTATTCCAGCATCCTAACCATATTATCGAAGGTGAATGGTCTATTCCTTTATTGAACAGAATTCTGCCTGTAGCAGGTGCTCTATTTACCCCACTACTACTCATAGTTCTTTATTCTTATTTCCCTGGTTTCTTAATAGGGCTACTTTCTACCAAAGTAGGTAAGGGATTCTATCGCTTTTTCAACCGAGCCTATCTTTTTGATGGTCTCTACGCACGGTTAGCAGCCCTATTCCTTGAGTTTGGCTACACAACAGCTAAAACGGTTGATAAGGGGGTACTGGAGCTATTAGGTCCCTACGGCTTAACTAACCTGCTAAGTCAGACCGCTCGTAATTGGGCTAAATTGGACACTGGGTTCATTCCTCATTATACTCTTCTAATGTTAATAGGGCTCCTTGCCTTTATCATATTTGTCTTTTACCTCCCAGATCCTCGGCTTTTCTTACTTTGCCTAATATTAGTCATCTTACTCACTTAATTTACTTTATTTTCTCTAGAGGCAACATCCGCCACGGTCTACGTAGCAGGAACTGCTTCGACTCGTCACTTAGAGAAAATCAACTTTCTTAAAATTCCCCTGTAGTCTAACCTTGAAAGGTTTTGTGAGGAAACTGGTAGCCCTGCTGAATTTAAAATTCAGTGCTTAGTGCATGCGGGTTCGAATCCCGCCAAAACCATTATAGCAAAGAGGTTCATATTCTTTATACCTATTACTCTTCTAAAAGATATGACAGGAAACCTGTTATTAGAAATCACTGTATAGCCTTTGGCAACATTATAAAGAACAGGGTAACTCCTAGGAAAGGATTCACTTGTAGGTACTCTTATACCTTATAGGGGAGTAACAGTAAGGAGTATCTTTCTAATGTATTTAGCAATGATTTGTGCAATGGGAAGGAGAAGAGTTACCACCACTTGATCACCATTTTCATCTGGATTTACTTTAGTTAAATTAGAAGGGTCAGAGCTAAAGGGTTGAGCAGAAGGATTAGGAGAGGAAGAAATATTAGTTATTAAGGCTCTACAATCTATAACAGAAGGCCCCTCTTCACCACTTGTTCCATTAGAAGGAGTTTGTGCTTGGGTTGTTGTGCCTGCTTGGGCTGTACTAGAAGGGAATGAAAGGGTAGCACCTAATGAAGTAGCCACCCCGCTAACAAGCCCCTGGATAATAGGAGTCCAATTAACACCCAAAGGTATTGACGTTGATTGTGTAGTTGAAGAACTTTGAATTGCTTGTACTACCTCCTTAAGGCCTGCATTTAGGTCGGAACTCATAGAATTGATTGAATTAAGGAGTTGAACATTTGTTACAGTTCCAGCCCGTTTACGTTCTAATTTAGCCTCGTGACGTAAGGATGTTTTTGCCTCTACATTAGCTTGAGAAGAAGATATTGGCAGAGCCTGAGGTTCAGGAAGACTAGTTACATTAGTCACACAAATATAAGTAGAGTCAGTAAGAGGACCTAACCCATCACCAGATTGGGCCTCAAAGTTCTCTATTAAAGGTTCTAGTCTATTCTTGAGTTCTACCAAATTAGGAAGAATACTTGTTAAGAAAGAACTTCCTAAGGTTCTACGTTGTTTGTTTTTCTAGAAGGAATTACATCGTCTTGAAAAACTCCATTAGAAAATTGAGGTTGGATTAGTACAGAAAAGATTTGATCAGAGTCAGAATGAAGACTACATAAAAGCTGTTCAAGTTTTTCCCAGAAGTTAGCTGAATGGATAGAAGGTAAGAGATTCCAATAGCTATTTCCATCACAAGGAATGGGACTACCTGGTTTTATTGGAATAGCTGAAGAAGAAACAGGTTGAGGAATAGTAGGACCTTGGGCTGAAAAGATCAGAGAAGTCTTATATTTGGTCAAATGTCTTTTCCTAACTTTTTTAGATCGATGTAATTCCTAACTAAAAAAGGAAAGGTAAGAACTATGGTCAACTAACCTTTTACAGCAAGGAAGGGGTTCTAACTATAATCAACCTTATAAATGGTAAAATGAGAACTCCTAAAATAGAGGCTCTTTATAGTGCTATTAATCTGGTAAACTTACAAGGTTATCAATCAGATTCTATTCCTTTACTTCCTTTAGATACTACTTCTATTGGTTCAAATAGTTGGTTCTCAGAACCCTGAGGGGAACTCCCGCAATAATCATAAAAGGTAGCTGCTATGAACTAACCCCTGCTCGAATTTAAATTGGGTTGAACCGTTAGGCTTCTTGTAAAGGCAAAGATCACCTAACAAACAACCAAAAGAACCTCTCTTACCTTCTAACGTCTACTAAGTAATATAAATTGATTTATTAAATGAGGTTAAAACACCAAACCCTTCAAAGATCAAATTGTCACTGCCGATCTGGAAGCAATAATTGAACCTAAAGGTTATAATACTAACACTTTAATAGATTAGCTTGTTTCTTTATACCAAGCAGCCATATAAATTGGATTATTACCTTCTAAAGTAGAAGGTCTAATTAAAAAACAACCATCAGCATCAATAAAACCAGCTAACCAAGAATCAGAAATTAGTATTATGATTAGTATTAACCCAATCAATTAAAAAGTATAATTTATGAATTTTTGGCGTTCTCATATTACCATTTAATAAATGTATTACATTAATTAATCCTTTTAAAGGAGATATAGTTAATACACAAGCATTTTCTTTTAATTTAATTCTAATAAATCCATAACCTAATTAATCTAATAATTTATCAGCTAAAGTTTTGCTATGTTTCGAATTGTAGGTTAGGTTTGTTATCTATCTGAGCCTCCACTTTCATAGTATTTAGTTGGGTTATTAAATCTCAAAAGGTATTCTTCCCTCTTTGGAATTGATATGCTTGTTCTATGTAAAGCAAAGTTCCTCTGAGAAATCAAGGAGCCCTCTTACTCTTCTATAAGTTAAATTGGGGGTAAAGCACTTAGAGAACCTAATTAGAATTGTATTTAGAAGTTCTACTTTTTTTTGTTTTGAATTATTTTAGAAATCCGCAGCGATTGGAAATATTCTATTACTATAATTACAATAGCCGCTTTGATAACCTTACCTTGGCATCCAACCTTGTGAACGTGGGGTGTTTCCTTGAGGCTCCTCCCCTTCGGCCCTTGAGCCCTAAAGGGTGTTCAGGTCTGTGAACAAGGGGGCCAAGGTTAAGAGTGGCAAGTATTTTTATACCACCTAAGCTCATCATTACAGCTATGAAGCTGGTAAAAAGGCATCCTTTAATCGCCTTAGTTAATAACTATCTTATCGACTCTCCCGCACCCTCTAATTTAAGCTATATTTGGAATTTTGGTTCACTTTTAGGAACCTGTCTAGCCCTACAGATCATAACAGGGGTGACACTTGCTATGCATTATATTGGATCAGTAGACCTTGCTTTTTCTTCTGTAGAACATATAATGCGTGATGTAAATTCAGGTTGGCTGATTCGGTATTTACATAGCAACGGTGCAGCTTTCTTTTTCATTTTCGTTTACATCCACATGGCTAAAGCCTTATACTATGGCTCATTTAGAGCACCTAGAATCCTACTATGGTCAATAGGAGTAGTTATTTTTTTAGTTATGATCATAACAGCCTTCCTAGGTATAACGTGCCTAAAATGGTTAAATAGGGATGACAATTAGTAGTTTTATAATTGATTTGGACTAAAGTTCATATTTAATCATAGTCTTACCTGGAGGATTGGGCAATCTACACAGAAAAACAATTCAGTAGGGTAAAATACCTTTACCGAGGTATTGGAGAGGATCTAAAATCTCTCTGGCGACATTAGTGAAAACGGTTAAAGAGAATACTTCTTTCTCCAGACCGTCGGTTATGTGTATAATCGCGACAGACTGGGTCACTAATGGGTATCTGTAAGGATGCTTAATGTACAGTCGAATTTTCCAGCAAATTTATGCTCACAAGGCCTCAAGAGATGTTTATTAGAAAGAGTAAAACTCGGGGATTAATAAGCTGATGAGGTACAGGGGAGATAAGCTAGAAGTAAATATTCTATTTATGCTTATCTTCGGAAAAATTGTACGTGTTACCTTGGGGACAAATGTCTTATTGGGGTAATTTTTTATTGCCCAAAATGGTGATTTCTTTTCTTACATTTTCCCAGGTAATTCCCTTCTAAGTCAAATTACCAAATGAAACCTAATACGACCCTACCACGACATATTTAATTCTCCAAGAACAAGAGCTATAAAGCGTATTGGCCCTCATAATTAGGAGATGCTGAAAAATATCTATTAATAAGACAGGTGCTATCAATCAATATTGAATTTACATTAGCAAATCTATGGTAAAGTCCTATTTACATTCTAGTATGAAGTATAAATTTGGTCAAATTTTCTAGAAGGAATTAAATCAACTAGGAAAATAAGTAAAAGAAAACATCATAGTTAAGAATTTCAATTATTCGGCAATTTACACAGAAAACGAGTAGTATATGATTCTTAGCGATACTGATGAAAACGGTCAAAAAATAGTTCTTTAGTCTAAGGATATTCAAGACCGTCGGTGATGTGTAGCATCGCTACAGACTGGTTCATCGGTGGGTGGCTGCTGCCTGAAAGACCCGAGAAACTGTTCATACTAACATCTAAAATTAATAAAGAGTGATAAGATACATTAAGACAATTAGATGGAACTCCGTATTTAAGAAGTAATTATTTAAGGATATATTAACAAATGAATTTGCTCTATTAGAGATGATTTCACCTTTTGATTTATTATTTACTTATTGTGAAAGCACAGATGTTGTATTATGGAGAGTAAATTTACCCTCAAATGTTGGAGTTTCAAGATTTTCTCCTTTAATTAGTTCAATAGTCAACCTATCAATTCCTATTAAGGGTATTGTTGTTGGTTTAATTTTATGTACAAATTCTTTTACTATTCAAGAAGTTGTTCTGCTACTAAATGTGCTTATGATTAAGTATCGGTTGAATTGTACACTTAGATAGACTAAATCAAATCAATATTAGAGAGGATTCTATGAATACCTTACAAACAATTGTGTTACCTTATATGGTTCCTTCTATGTTATATCAAATTGGTTTCTAATTAATTTATCGGTGTTTTTCAGGCCTATGCTGCTTAATGTACAGTCGGAATCTCTGCATTTGCTCCAAGGTTCTCTTTAGATCTTCATAAGGATCAATTTGTAATAAATAAAGAGAATACAGGTATTTCGCTTTTCTTTTCATTCAAACAAAGCCTGTTTCTAGCGAAGCAATTTAGAATGAGGGAAATAGTAGAAATAAGAGATTTGGCAACCGTAATAACTAACCTCCTTTCGGCTATACCTTGGATTGGAACGGACCTTGTAGAATTCCCTCATCTACCAGTTATCTCTCTATTTATTCTAGCTATTTTAGCTGGTTCCACAGTTACAAAGGAACCGACTATTGGAAGTAATCCAATTTTAGAGCCCCATCACTCCACAAAGCTGAATAGGTAAAAGAGATAATTGAAGATACAAATGAGTTCCATTAAGCCGAGAGGCTTATTAGCAAATAGGGTGAATTGCAAGAATCTCTCTAAGTATAGAGACAACTTGCAGCGAAGCGTATATCAGTGTTTTAATAGATGTACGAACGTTCAACGACTAATCGGTGAGCCGCACTAGCAATAATCCGGACACGAGTGCCCTACTACCAACTAATTATTCTGGTAGATGACATAGTCTAATCTTGCTAGTGATAGTAAGAAGATATAGTTAAATGCTATATCGGTAATAATCATGTTATATGGGGAGGTTTCAGTGTCTTACTGGCACCACAAAATAGTGATATCTTGTTGCAAATCCTGCTTATTGCTGGAACATCCTCTATTTTAGGAGTTGGATACGTTCCTAATCTTAATTATCAAAACGTGAAAAAGCCAACAACAAGAGGACAATCAGCAGTGGTTAAAAATTAGAGTAATTTTGAAGCTATTCAGAGATTAAATGCAGGAGATCTAGTATTTGCCTATTTGGTAGGATTAATAGAAGGTGATGGATGGTTTATTGTTAATAAGAATGGTAAGTATGTTAAATAGGAATTGAAAAGGATATTAGAGATGTTCAATTATTATTAGACAAAAAGCTCCATTAAAATTCATGGGTTGTTTTTCTTAGGTTCCGTGTTTCTTTAGATCGATGTAATTCCTTCTAAAATTAACAATATGTATTATGGCTTAAAGAACTTCGTAATATTCCTAGATATGCCAATCAAATTAATATCCTATTTAACCATTTTATTCCTTCAAATAAATACTAGATCGTGATATAATCCGAACAGTTATGAAAATAACTGCGTGTAATGAAAAGTAGTTTTATTAAACTACCGGAGTTACCAACATAATTGAAGTAATGCTACTCTTACCCGTTTCTTCAGTTTACACTTTTTATTACCTTTTGTGTTAGCGGCATTAGCCTTTATGCACCTAATTGCTCTTCACCAAAATGCTTCCAATAATCCTATGGGAGTGAGTTCTAAGATGGATCGTGTCCCTTTCTATCCTTATTATGTGTTCAAAGACATAGTGGGCTTTTTTGTTTTCTTCCTCATTCTATCTATCTTTGTTTTCTTCTTCCCTAATGCTCTGGGTCACCCAGATAATTCAATACCAGCTAACCCTATGCAAACCCCTATTTCTATTGTGCCAGAATTCTATCTTTTACCTTTCTATGCCATCTTAAGAGCAATCCCTAATAAGCTCCTAGGTGTAGTTGCTATGTTAGCTGCCATCTTTATTCTTTTCTTACTTCCTTATCTTGAAAGTTCTCGAGTTCGATCTTCTGCTTTCCGACCATTCATGCGTATTTTCTTTTGGCTGTTTGCTGTTAACTTCTTACTCCTTATGTGGATAGGAGCAAATCATCCTGAACCTCCTTTCATTCTTTTAGGACAACTTTGTACAGCCTTTTACTTTGCTTATTTCTTAATTTTAGTTCCGCTTATAGGTCTTATTGAAAACACACTTTCTGATCTTGGTACTATTAACCCATCTAAAAATACCCCCCAGGGAACATAACATTGCAATTAAATAAATAAATCGGGGCAATTACATCCCTAGGATAACTTTCAGAGCTTTTCAACAGAGGCTGTTCTTAATTATGGGAATATACAGGAGGAAGGTAAATTCGTAGTAGGAAGTGTTACATTTAACAAGGTTATTATTCCTTTCTTTATTTTTTCTCTTTTTAATTCATTTTATTGGTTATGTTAAATCCCAAGGAGATTAGCTTAATGGAAGAGTGGGTGCCTTACAAGCACAAGGTGGCAGTTCGATTCTGCCATCTCCTATATTCCTTATTTAATAATACATATGTTTAAGCTCTGCTTGTCCCTGGTTTCAAAATCTAAGAAGTAAATTGAGTTAATACAATATTAAAAACATGCTTACTGTATTGCTACTTATTCCCCTTATCGGAGTTATCGGTATCATCCTGGGATGCTCTAATGAAAGACAGAGTAGACAAGTAGCTCTACTAGTTTCATTAGCTAACTTTGCACTATCCCTTGTACTCTGGGGTGAGTATGATGGCAATTGCAGCCACTTCCAGTTTGTCCAGGATTGGAGTAGTGTAACATTCTGTCACTTTATCATAGGGCTCGATGGTATCTCTCTGTTCTTCGTGCTTCTGACTACCTTCATAATACCTACTTGTATCCTTGGTACTCCCAACCTAACCAGTAACCAATCCGGTAATATTTCCGCTGTCAAATCTTTCTTGATATCGCTACTTGTGATAGAGACACTTCTAATCGCTCTGTTTGTGGTGCTTGACCTGCTGCTATTTTACATATGTTTTGAGAGTGTGCTTATCCCTTTATTTTTAATGATAGGTATATGGTCTCATAGCCAGCACAAAGTTAGAGCTAGCTTCATGCTATTCTTATATACTCTGTTTGGCTCCCTATTCATGTTATTATCCTTTATTGCCTTATATATGTCCATAGGCTCAACTGATTATCAACTAATAGCTACTAGCTGTATTCAACCAGAAATTCAAAAAATATTGTGGTTAGGAATCTTCCTAGCTTTAGCTATCAAAACACCTCTTGTCCCTTTTCACATTTGGCTGCCCTTGGCTCATACGGAGGCTCCTTTAGCCGGTTCCATGCTATTAGCCGGTGTAATATTAAAGATGGCTACTTACGGTTATTTACGAATTCTGCTTCCTCTTTTCCCTGAGGCCTCTTCTTATTATACCCCTTTAGTATACACCTTGTGTACGATTAGTATTATTTATACCTCTCTAAGTACCCTGCGTCAAATTAATCTTAAGAGTATTATTGCTTACGCTTCTATATCCCATATGGCTATTGCCACCATGGGTGTCTTCTCCAATAATGTACAAGGCATAGAAGGGTCTATTTTACTATCAGTAGCCCATGGTTTAGCATCACCAGCCTTATTTATTAGTGTCGGTGTGCTTTATGATCGCTGGCACACACTTATTCTGCCTTATTATCGGGGACTAACCTCAACCATGCCTTTATTCTCTCTTCTGTTTTTCATTTTCTGTCTAGCTAATATGGCAGTACCACTAACGGCTAACTTCTTAGGAGAGTTCCTTTCCTTTGCAGGTGCCTATCAACGAAACCCATTTATCACCATATTGGCCTCTTCCTCAGTAGTCTTAACCGCAGCGTATACTATTTGGACTTACAATCGGGTTTGCTTAGGGAGTCCTAGCCGTTACCTTTATCCTTGTCTAGATATCTCTAGAAGAGAGTTCTTCCTACTACTTCCTTTTCTTCTGTTAATTTTCGTACTAGGTATTGTTCCTTTCGTCATCCTAGATTCTCTGCATTTTTCTGTATCATCCCTTATTTACTCCAAAATCTCCCCCTTCCAAGCCGTACCTATGCCGGTAGAAGGCTCCCCCTAGGTTTCCGTAGTTAGAACGGGCTAATCTAGGAAACTCCCTTTTTAACCAATACCTGCTAAGCAACGAAAAGGATAGCCAATAAGGAGAGTAGTTTAATGGTAAAATGGTAAGCTCCAAGNTTCTTGTTGGGGTTCGATTCCTCCCTCTCCTGATAGCATCTATTAACTTGATATTATTTGATTCCTAAGATAAAATCAAGGTATTCCTCTCACTGTTGCCAACCTTGGCTTGGTTACTTAAAAAATAGTTACACTCTTCCTTATCTCTACTCCCCTCACTAACTACCCAGTCTCTCTATCTGATGTACTTACTCCACTTTTATTATTGAAAATACCCCTTACTTAGTGATTTATTTCCTACTTAGAAGTTAATCTTCCCAATCTGTTTAATATGCTATTCTTCTTACTGGAATCCTTCATAATTCTACTACCTTTGCTAGGGAGTATTGCTTTCATGACTCTTGCTGAACGGAAAGTAATGGCTTCTATGCAACGAAGGGTAGGACCTAATGTCGTAGGGTTTTACGGGATTCTTCAACCTTTTGCTGATGGGTTGAAACTTCTGTTTAAGGAAGCTGTAATCCCCAGTCACGCTAATAAGGTAATCTTCCTAATTTCACCCTTCATTACCCTGTCATTAGCCATTATGGGTTGGGCAGTGATTCCATTTGCCAAGGGAACAGCCCTAGCGGATATCAGTCTAGGAGTGTTATTTCTTATGGCTATTTCTTCTTTAGGAATCTATGGTGTCCTACTTGCCGGTTGGTCAGCTAACTCTAAATACGCTTTCCTTGGATCATTAAGATCTTCAGCACAACTTGTAAGCTATGAACTTCCTTTGGCTATGGTTATCCTAATAATTGTATCAATAACAGGTTCGCTATCCTTTCTACAGATTGTTGAATTTCAACAAGGGGTGTGGCTAATAATACCTTTATTACCGCTTTCTTTAGTTTGGTTTATCGTCATCCTTGCGGAGACAAACAGAGCACCCTTCGATCTGCCTGAGGCAGAACAAGAGCTCGTAGCAGGATTTATGGTAGAACATTCAGCCTTACCCTTTGCCTTTTTTTACTTAGCTGAATATGGGTCCATACTATTGATGAGTACCCTTACTAGTCTTTTATTTTTAGGCGGCTACCTTTTACCTTTTGGTTTACCCTCAACTCCCCTTCTTGAATCACTAATATTAGGATTAAAGTCCTCTGCTATATTCTTCTTTTTCGTTTGGGTCAGGGCTACATTACCTCGGGTAAGATTTGACCAATTGATGGTTATATGTTGGACTACCCTTTTACCAATAGGTTTTGCCTTCTTTATTTTTACTATGAGTATTCTCGTAGCCTTTGAAATTACACCTTCTTAAAATTCCCCCCCCCCTTCTTCTTTTCTTTAGAGACTAAGGTGGGGCAAGACTCTACCCTTAGCCTTACTAAGGAGTAATACTCTAAAGATACCTTAAAAAAACTCGAGGGGTAGGGGAAGAAAAAAGCCTGAAAAGGAAGAGTGAAGACAGCAAACCCTGCTCTATGCCTCTAGGTTTCCTACTGCTATTCTCTATAGGAAAGTCCGGGGCTATACTGACCATCTATATGGCACTCCATCAAGCCGTAAAAACGGCGGGGAAGAACATAGAGAACAGACCCCATTCCCAGAACCTTAACCGTGCCCTCTTAGGCTACCTATGCCGCTAGAGGGTCAGGCTTGGAACTGGGGAATAATCGTGAAATAACACCTATGGTTAGCCACCCCTGGAAAAATAGAGATAAGGGGGTCACTTAACAAAATAGTCTTCATATTTCCGGCAAGTCTTGTTGCTTAAGTCGTCTTTGGAGAGATATTAAACTCAAGAAATATGTCTATTTTACTTTATGCTAAAAAGGTCTACTTTGCTTTGCAATACTGGCTTGATTTAATTAGTCCAGAATACAACCTAAAAGTACAAGCTGTTTCCTTCTTTGGGTTGTCGTCTAAAAGGTAAGACCTCCGAGTTTGATTCGGAAAAAAGAAGTTCAAATCTTCTCAGCCCAGTCCACAACAAGCCAAGGGAGGCCTAGTATTTCTACCATGATTCAATCTCTACCTTTTTTAAGAAGGAATTACATCGATCTAAAAAAGTAAGCAGAAGAAAAAGAAAAGGTTAACCTATTATGGTTCGATTAAACTCATGTCCTCCTATTTTTCCTAAAGAATTCTTCTCGAGAGGTTACCTGATGGCAACTTAATCATAGATATGTGCATTATTTAGAAGAGAGTTGTCCTATAACTTGAAATGACATGAAGAAGTGTTCGAATTCTATTTATTGCCCAAGTGGACATCTACAAATAGGGGTCTAAATAAATTATCAAGTGCCATTTTAGTGTCTGCTACTCACCAATATCTTGGAATCTAAGCTTGAAGGTAGAATACACTTCCTAAAGAAGGCTGAAATACTATAATATGGCATGATATTAGTCTTGAGAGTTCATTATTTGTAGTATGGATTACTAATAGATTCCATCGTCAATTATAAATCTAGGCTATTATTGGTTCATTTTTTCTTAGTTTAGTTTTACTAAAAGGGAATTACATCGTCTAATAAGTTAAGGAAAACCAGTAGATTAGACTAGAGTCGGGATAGTATAAGGGTTAATACGCACGTTTCATATACGTGAGTTAGAGGTTCGAATCCTCTTCCCGATATTTTAGTTGTTCACTTTATCCGGTTTCTTGGACCCTCGGGCGGCATAGGTAGGCCACTGGAGGGCCAAGGTTTAAAACAAACTAACTAACCTTTAGAAGTAAGATCAAAAAGTAACTCAGATGTTCTTTTCTCTGATTTTGTACCTGATAGGATTGATGGGTTTCATAGTAAACCGTAAGAATCTTGTTCTCATGTTGCTCTGTCTAGAGCTTATGCTCCTTGCAGTTGCTCTCTTGCTCTTATTAAGCTCCTATACCTTTTCGGATATTTTGGCTCAGGGTTTTGGAATCTATGTAATTGCGGTTGCGGCAGCTGAAAGTGCAATAGGCTTAGCTATCATAGTTGCCTTCTACAGACTCAGAGGTTCTATAGCAATTAGTAACCCTAAAAGGTAGTCCAGTATGCTACTAATAAAAAACACCCCAATTTGTATTATTATTTATCGATTGAGGCCTTCAGTCTTCTGGCTAAGGCTTAGAAATAATATCACTAGAAAAAAGCGAGAAGAAGGCGAACTGGTTCGCAAGCTCACTGTAAATGAGTCGACCTGCGGGTCATGAGGGTTCGAATCCCTCTCTTCTCCTCTAGAATTCCAACAAACTAATTTTACCTATCTAACTTATTAAACTAAGCTTTAGAGGGAGTGTGTATATCAAAACTACATTTGAATAAATAAGTAGAAAGAATAAGATTAAGCTGTCTATCCATTCTCTAATAGTTGTGATGATCCGTAGTAAATTGAGATGGAGAGTTAATTCCATTCATTAGAACCCATAATTCTTTATTAACTTGAAGGAGAGGAATTTCACCTTAGAATAATCTCTCTTATTGGGCCCTTTCGTATAGATAGGTCTAGTACAAGGCAACTTCACTGCCTAAACGCCAGTTCGATCCTGGCAAGGGTCAAAGTAGATTCAAGATTAGAAATAGTAGGTGCAGCTTTACGAGTTCAATCAATTGTTCAAAGAAGTTGTCGGAAGTAATACAAGGTAAATAAGTCCAATAAGCACGGTTGACTTCTACTCTGAATGGTTTTATTCCAGCTATGACTCCTACTTCTTCATCTAATGAGTCTTTGTCCCCTTCCTTGCACTATTAATGGTTAACCTTCTTCTGTAGGTAGGTAATTTCCATTGTTTAACTCTTGAAAGAGTATTTCACCATTTGTTACCTAAATATTCAGTAAAGCCAAAACAAGCGTAACTTATAGTCAAGAGGACATAAGTCAAAGTAAGTTAAGGATAGGGTGTGTCTAGAAGTACTCAAAATTAGTTTAGACATTTTATAGGACAAACCTATCAAAAAGGTAGTTCTCTAGCTAAATTAGCCAAGATAAGGTCTCGAGGGCTCGACGGTAGAGCATACGATTGAAGATCGTAGGGCGCAGGTTCAACTCCTGCTCGGGACAATAATGTCTCCTTCTCTTTAAATTCTACCAAGAAACTCTACTTAAGATAAATAGAAGTGTAAATTAAGGGTAACATAGGAGAAAGACAAAGGGGTAAGAGTATTCCTTTCTTGCAAATGTCTTAAATTAGTGGCTTAATCTTTACCTCTCTTTGTTTTTGCAAGATAATTTGGTTTTGTGAAGGTTGTAAGCTATTCTTCTTTTCTATTTTATTCTTTTTTTGTACAAAATAAGGGATTACCTATTTTTAGTGGTAATTTATCTCCTCTTATCCATTTTAGCGAGCATAGGTTAGTGGTAAACCGTATCCCTTCCAAGGATGATTCGCGTGTTCGAGTCACGCTGCTCGCACTATCTTATTCTGTTATTAGCATTGCAAGCCTAATTTTCCTTATGAGTTTTATTAGTTGAATTTTCTTAGGTCCTCCCCCCACCAAGCCCAAGGTGATAGGAGTGTACTTCATTGTACAGGCCAACTTTCTAGCTCACCCTGTATGAAGCTCTTCCTTTAGTGACTCTGCCTCGGTCATCGTAGGCTAGAGCCTGCTTTAGCCCAGAGGACTTTCTAAAATAGAAGCTACTGGATAATGAGGGTAAGAATCTTTGATAATGCAAACCGGGTTAGTATCTACAGCAATTTACCTCACTTATTGATTCAGGTGGGGTAAGAAGAGAATCGATTGGGGGTATAGTATAATTGGCAATACGCAAAGTTTGCATCTCTGTATTGGCAGTTCAAATCTGCCTACCTCCATAACCCCTAGAACTCCTTTTAAGCCGTGGATGACTTAAATAGAATTGTTCCTGCTGATTTCTCTAATAACAAAGGAAGGGAATAATCCAATTTAAAGGGCTGCCTGGTATTACTCCATTAAAATGCTTGAAGCTTTCTGGTTTAACTTAATTAAGAAGAATTCTAAAGGCCACTGTAGCTCAGCGGTAGAGCAAATCACTGTTAATGATTTTGTCCTGGGTTCGATCCCCAGCAATGGCTAGTACTAAATTGGATATCAGTAAGGGAGTAGCTAAAGATAGCATTGAATCAGATTTGAAAGCTTCAATTAGGTAGCTAGCCTCCTCTCTTAGACCACTCTTCTTGCAGGATGTGTTTATAAAGTTGTTAATAAGTAAGCAATAAAGCTAGACACCATAACCTCATCAAGAAACTCCTCATAAATACTTTGGCTTGATCTTTGTAACGTTCCTCATTGCCTTTTACCTCTTCTTTGATCCAATTTTAAGAAAGGAATTAGAACAAGTAGTGGAGCAGAAAAAGAGAAACAGAATTCAGGAACCAGGGCAAATTAACCTTCCTCGATATTTTACCCAACCCTCTGGGCGGCATAGGTACGCCACTTAGAGGGTTTGGCAGAAACTGAGCTACTAGTTAAAACTCTTAAGACAAATTTGAATTTAAATTCTAGGTTACATAAAGGGGGAGTGGAGGATCAAAGAGTTATTTTTATCCCTACTTCTGAGAAAGAGAAACTCCGAACTAAAGAATAAGCCTGTAAAAGTACCTCCTGGACAGATTCATTTTCCTTGTAATTTAATAGGTAATAATCCAATATATCCAGCATGAGTCTCACGGGCAGGTGCTTGAACAGTTGCTTCAACAAAACCAAAGAAATCCCCTTCTAAGAATCCTTCTACTGTTAAAGAAACTAACTTTGGAAGGCCGACAGGCATAGGTCTTATCATGGCTGTTGGATAAAGAGAATTTACATCATAATAATAACCTGTTGTCCTTGGTTAATCCTAGTTGAAAATCTCCTACTTTGTGCCTGGATAGTAGCCCCAAATTTTACCGTCCATCCAGTTCCGCAGCCTTGCTCAACTCATGGAGGCTCAAATTAAGGCAACTTCTACTTCAAATGGTAATAGTAACAATAATAGTAATGGTGGAGGTTCTACAAGTGCACCAACTAGTGTGACTCCTCTCATTACCAATGGTAATGTAATTAAAACTAAAAATGGGGTAAAAACACAATTAAATGATATGAAGATTACTGCACAGCAGAATAAACAAGCCACAATAAGGAACCTTGCTAAGTTATTGATGAACTCCATGTATGGAAGGTTTGGAATGCATCCTACTTTAACAAGTAACCATATTTGGACTCAACAACAGATAAAAGGAATAACTAAAGCCTGGATGATAGAAAATAGAATACCCTTAGGTGAGTTTGAATTAGTAACAACAATATTAAATAAAGAATGGATACTAGAGACTCAGGGAGAGAAAGGATTAAGAAACAGTTAGAAAATCTGGGTAATAAAACTAATGTTGCTATTGCGGCAGCAGTAACGGCCCATTCTCGTATTATCATAAACCAATTTAAATTGGAAGCTTTGGCCTTGATCTTTATTATAGTGACACAGATAGCTTAGTATTAAGTGGAGAACTGCCTTCTGAAATGATAGATTCAGCCACCCTAGGTAAATTAAATTAGAACATAAAATCAAAGAGGGTCATTCCTACCCTACCTATTTTTTCTTAAAGATCCTAACTTACGTTTATGTCACGCCGCTTTCTAGGCCTCCCTCCCCCACTGGGCCAAGGTTTTTATTAATCTAAGTTGGGTATCTATTGGGGACTCCATCTTAGGTCTTATTCTATTATTTTAGTTAGTTAAGGTAGTAGTTAGGGAGCCACAAGGTGGTAATAAAATTGGAGAGGAGTTGTAAGAGTGTCGAAGATAGGGGAATGAAAAGAATAGCTAAAAAAGGACAAAGAACCGTAAGGCTCCTGCTAAAGCAAGCATCATGAAACGTGATGGAAGCCTTCGCTTAAGATACTGGTGAAGACCAGTTTTATTGGACATTTATGATAAGTAAAAAGCGTTATTAAGCAAAATGCTTGCTCGCTGGCTTTTCTCAACCAATGCTAAAGATATTGGGACTCTCTACCTTATTTTCGCCTTATTTTCCGGTAGGTTATTAATCATGCCGGGTTTAAATCTTGCTATATGCAGGGAGGGTTCTATTCTCTTACAGTACTTCATTAACTTTGCCCCGAAGGTTGTTTTTCTAAACTTGCTTGTTACGACGGTATGTTGCCCTATGTACCAAGGAACCCCGGTCTCCGTAGTCAGAGCTGCTTTGACCTAGGGGGACTTTTCAAAGTAAAAATCTGGAGAGAAACTATTAGGAACTTATCTGCAGAAAACTTTTTATTAAGGATTCTCAGAGACTTTACGCAAGAGTTCTTAACCAAATTTACTATCTCAACTTAGAACAGAGATTTTGGTAAGAATAAGACAAAGTCCACCTTTAGACCTGTTGGGTCAATAAATGGATGATCGGAACAGCTTTTTCAATGGCCATACGGCTAGAGCTAGCTGCTCCAGGGATACAATACCTACAGGCTGATCATCAACTATACAATGTAATAATTACGGCACATGCCTTCGTTATGATCTTCTTCCTGGTCAATAAAATGAATGTCTATGAAATCCTCCAACTGAAGAATAAATATCATCTTTTACATACTAAGATGTAATTGCATCCTAATTAATTTTGAATTAGACATGGCCGGGTAATATAGTAATATATTACTCTCTTTTCACTATATGCTAAGATATCTTTAAAGTTTTTGATACTAGTATTGCCTCAATGAAAAGAAGCAGAATACAGTAACAATTCTAAAAATTAGACAATCAGCAGGAAACAAAAGGGGATTAAAGCTTTATTCCCTTAAAAGGATCCTCAGAGACTATATGTGAAATACCTTATTAAATGAAATTAAGGGTAAAGAGATAGTCCGTTCGTTAACGAAAGTTAATTGAATAAAAATCGCATGCCTGCCTTGATAGGCGGTTTTGGTAACATTTTTGTGCCACTACTTATAGGTGCCGTAGACATGGCATTTCCTCGTCTGAATAATATTAGCTTTTGGTTACTACCTCCTGCATTAGGATTACTGCTTGCCAGTAGCTTTGTTGAGCAAGGCGCTGGGACGGGTTGGACGGTATTATGGATATGCTGTCTCTGTATGGTAACATACGGCTTAGGAAACTCCACTATATGCGGGAAAATCCTGTTACGTTTAGGGCTACTAATACACTTGGAAGAACCTGGGTTTCTTGGAACTTTGCCTTCTTAGGCTACCTATGCCGGTAGAAGGGTTGTGGAACAAGTTGCTACCATTAGGGTGGTTAAGATGGTTTTAATGCCAGGGTATTATGTAAAAATGCTTTCGACAAGGGGACAATCCGCCTGCAGAACTAATCTAAAAAGAACTGCATCAGAGACTAAATGTGGAGCATCCTTCTTCTTTTTCTTGGTTTTTTTAGAAGTCGATATAAGACAGGCTCGAAGCCAACCAAAGATAGAAGGATGAAGATATAGTCCGATCATTATGGAAACATGGTGCGTACAGCGATACTTCTCTGATTTATTCTAGCTTATTAACTTTAGCCCTAAGAATTATGGCCTATTGGTCTAAAGCCGTGGGGCATCAGAGAATGAGGCTGTCTAACATAAAGATATCCCCCACTAGCAGGTATCAACTCTCACTCTGGAGGATCTGTAGACCTAGCTATCTTCAGTCTACACCTTGCTGGTATCTCTTCTATGCTTGGTATTTTTCATGGTGCCAAGGGTAAATCCCTCTATATGCTGGAAAATCCTTAGTGCCTTTGGTCCACTCAGCTAGCAACCTTTTAAGGCATTTATAAGCCATATGGAAGTTTGGAATAACCCAAGGGATTGGACAATCAGCAAGAAACCAAACTAACAATATTAAATAGGGAGTAGGATCTTCAGAGACTACATGAGGGAAATAGCTATGAGGATTAGCTATTAAGGTATAGTCCATAAATAGACAATCAACGATCCTTTTGCTCCAACATTAGCTTACTTATTACCTGAAACACCTTAAGCGGTGGCATAAACCGCATATCTCTATCTTTCCTCCTACTACTTCACGCAGGATTGCCTAGAATCTATATTCCTGCAAAGGACTTAGAACGACTACGATTGATCGTGGAGCCTTATATGCACCAATTCTCAAAATACAAGTTATCAGCTGGTAAGACTAAACGTGGAGCATAGGAATCACTATTTTTATGGCCATAAACTTCATAACAACCATCTTAAATATGCGAGCTCCGGGTATTTCATTACACCGTATGCCTCTGTTTGCATGGGCTGTATTAGTGACAGCCGTTCTATTATTATTATCTTTACCAGTTCTAGCAGGTAGCTATTTCTGCCTCTTCTATAGTTTTATAAGCCCTGAAGCTATAGATGTCTATCTGGCTATATGCTGGGAAACCCACTAACTTTCTATTTAAGTTAAGAATATGGTGAAGTGGACAATCAGCAGGTAACCCTCCTTAGCAAAGTAGGGAGGCTACCTCAGAGACTAAACGCCAGAGCCTGCAGTATGAATTGCATTCCCTCTGGGCTAAATTGGAAGGGAGTCTGGGACACTATCTTGCCGGGTTAATAGAAGGAGACGGAGCTATTATTGTTTCTTCTAAAATAACCTTGTTCTTTTTGATAAAATCCCGGTAAGGTGAGTCAAAGCATGCTGTTCAATCTGCAGGTAAGATATAGTCCGATCCAAATAGTGATGTTTGGCGAGCCCACCTGAGCTAATTGCTCAGATCCTTCAGGGAATGCTCTTTTGAGAGTGGGACAACACAAAGGGAATAACAATGTTGCTTACAGATCGAAACTTTAACACATCCTTCTATGAGCCTGCTGGTGGTGGCGACTTATTATTATATCAACACCTCTTTTCACCTTTAATAAATAATCTTTACACCGTTCGTCATTATAAGAGTTTATCCTCTGTTACCTCTGACAAAAAGAATCCGGGCTGGACGTTTAACTTTACCAAGTTCCACTTAAAATACAACTCTTACTTTAATTAAGGAAGTTAAAATGAGGCAACGGTTTAAAGTTAGGAAAGAGAGGGGATGGCTTAACGCAAGTTATGAAGCTGTTAGGGCAGGTGTTTAAATTCTCGCTTACGTAATATAGAACTACTTTTTCACCACATCCTTCTATTGACTCTTTGGTTTTTCACTAACTAAGACGGCTACTGTTCCTTTAGGAACGCAGGGGGAAGGAGTGGGCTCTGTCTTAGCAATAGTTATAAATGTTACCTTAAGTAGTTCTTATTATAAAGACCCGACACAGCGAATTCTAGTAAAACAGAATGCCATACGCCCTAGTCCTTATTTTAATTCTACATGTAACCCTTAGAGGAAAATGTAAGGTAAATAAGCCTTTCCTGACAGGGAAAGGGAGCATACTTATAGTCAAAAAGTGGACTATAACTAAGTTATGGCGAGACATGCTTAAGGATAGGTATGTTTGGCAACACTAGTGAAAACGGTCAAGAGCTACCCTAGTTTAAGACCGTCGGTTATCTAAGTAATCGCTACAGACTGGGTCACTGGTGGGTATCTAAATGGTGCTTGATGTACAGTCGTTATCTCCGTGCTCAAATCATCACAAGGCTATCTAAGAAACAAAGATTAAACCAAAACTAGACCATGTTTTGGGGGGACATCAATGTTGAGATAGTACATGGACTTTAAGGAGGGGAGGGTTTAAACCTGTAACTTAAAGTTTGGAGATAAGGGTTCTTTGGTCATTTGTGGCCCCGATTCATTTAATATGAATAGGAACTATGCTATATGCTGGGAATGTCTAAATCTAGCCATGATTACTATGAACATAAGTGGTCTACTTAGCTTGGTTCCACAGTACGCTACTTGTGTAGCAAGGAAACTTGGTTTCACTCAAGTGAAAATATCATGTCTAAGGCACAATCAGCAGGTAACCAACGACACTATAGTCTAGTAGGAACCTCAGAGACTACACGCGTAGCACCTTATTCCAAATCGTTCTATGAATGGCTAGCCTACTTTATACTAGTCGAAGCCATAAATCACAACGAATTTACATGATTAAAGAATATGCTTTATATGATCTAAAAGCTTATAAACCTGATCATATTCATCATAAAGCATGGTTAACTTTTATGAATAAATGGAATAATGTGAAGATATAGTCCATCTCTCAAATAACTAGTATAAACCCCTATTTAGGAGAGAGAGCATCCTGAAGTAAAATATATGCTTCCTCACTATTTAAGTAGTGATGATAAAATTCCACCATATGCTGGGAAATCCTTAGATTCTATTGTACTGGCAAATTTCTTAGTAACAATCAATAGATTTGGACAATCCGCAGGAATCCAAACTTTTCCTAAAAGGGAATTACATCCTTTAGGAAAACAAACCCTAAGGGGATCCTCAGAGACTAAACGTGGATTATCTGAACAATGGTTAAATTGGTTAACTGGATTAATCGAAGCAGATGGTTTTTTTCCTAATGAAAAAGATAAAACGCTATCATTTTATATTAGTCAATCTACGAAAAATGCACCCTTGATTTATGCCTTAAAGTATTGGTTAGGTTTTGGTAAAGTACGATGGCAGCATTCAGAGAAAATGGTTCATTTTGTCATTGAGGATATCCCAAATCTAACGATTTTGGCTAATTTAATTAATGGAAGATTAAGAACAGAATTCAAATATGAAGCTTATGTTAAATGGATTAATCGTTTTAATAAAAAGGCTTTTGTTAAAAATAAAGTGATCGTTGAACCTTTAAATCCTAATATTGATTGAAATTGGTTAGCAGGTTTTACTGAAGGTAATGGTTCATTTTTTATTGGCCTTGGTAATTCTCCAAAATCTAAATTAGGAGTTCAAGTTACTTTGAATATTAGTTGGACTCAAAAACATAGAAAAACTTTAGAACTTTTTGCTTCACAATTTAAAGGTATTTGGTCTTATAATAAAACACAGAAATGTTGGGAATACAACATTAAACGAAAATCTGAATTAAAACATTTATTATTTTCAGTTTTTGCTGATAATCCTTTATATGGTATTAATAAATATGATTATTTTGATTTAAAACGAGCTTGTGAGTTATTTAATACTAAACAACATTTAACAGAGTCTGGATTAAAATTATTATTAGAAATCAAATCTAATATGAATTCCAGAAGAACCTCTGCTTCGATTAAATCTCCAAACTATTAATCAAACCATTATTAAGTTCAGATAAAGATATAGTCCAACATCATTAGTATTAATGATAAATTGATATATTCTAATCATCCCTGGTTTCGGTATCGTAAGCCATGTTATATCAGCCTTTTCAGGTAAACCAATCTTTGGTTATCTTGGCATGGTCTATGCCATTCTAAGTATTGGTATTCTAGGTTTTATTGTTTGGTCTCATTGGTGGGACTCTATTACTGTGAAGTAATGGTAATAAACTTTGCTATATGCTGGAAAGGTTTAATGCTTTTAAGTACAAATAGAGTAATTCAATTAACTCCTCTTTTTAGTAACAATCTTATTAGCTATACCCAATCAGCAGGAAACCAAACCCCTCTACCGGCATAGGTAGCCTAAGAGGGGAAAGCTTGAAAGCTAGTAGAATCCTCAGAGACTACATGCAAAGGTTCTTTTGATTTTACCTCTTTTTTTGAACCACCATAAGTATATAAATCTAGGCTGGCTTCAAAGGTCTATTAACTGTGATGTAAAAATATGCTAAGGTAAATTCAAAAGAATAAGGGATAGTCCACATTTAGTTTAAACTATTTGCATCATCTTTATGCTGTTGGGCTTGATGTCGATACTTTAAGTGTGTCGTTAGAGATGGTAACATTTCTAATTATTATTTGGCTAATTGCTGGAAACTTTCTTAATATTCAAAGTCCACCCAGTCTAATATGTAACTTATCACCCATTTGCTTTAGGGAAAATAGTCGCGACGTTATTAAAAGATAAGAAACTGGTCGGAAAAATCTTTGAATTTGAGGAGCAATCAGCAGGTAACCCTCCTTAGCAAAGTAGGGAGGCTACCTCAGAGACTAACATGCCAAACTCCCAGTATTTTGCTCAGACTAAAAAAGAAATTGCTTACTGCTGCTTTACTAGGGATGAAGATATAGTCCAATCAATTCAAGATTAGAGTCTATTTTCCCTAACTTTCTTAGACGATGTAATTCCTTCTAGTCAAATACCGTAGGTTCCCTTGGCCTCAAACCCGTAGGAGGAACTGCTTCGACTCGTGGACTCACTTTAAGAAAATTGGCCAGGAAAAATTCTCATGGAAACTTATAATTAAGAATTTGATTGACACGAGCCTATTTCACAGCGGCAACAATGATAATTGCCGTACCAACGGGGATTAAAATCTTTTCTTGGTTAGCTACTCTTTTTGGCGGTACTATTCGATTGACTACTCCAATGTTATTCGCTCTTGGTTTCATTTTTCTGTTTACCATTGGGGGTCTTTCGGGTATAATCTTAGCCAACGCATCTCTTGATATAGCAATGCATGATAGAATAAAAAATAAAGATCCTTCATACATCCAAAAATTTTGGGTGGGACTAATGGATGGCGATGGGAGTATTCAAGTAAATCATTGGAGAAAAAAAGCTCTTCAATATAGACTAGTAATAAAATTACGACATTGTTCTGAAAATGTAGAAATGTTAAATTTAATTAGTAAAGATATTGGAGGTAAAGTCCGAATTATTAAGAAGAATGAGTTTGTAATTTGGGTAGTAGATTCTCGTAAATCTATTCTTAAAATTCTCAAAATATTTGATACTTACCCACCTCTTACATCTCGATTACGAGCCCAATTAAAATTTATGCTAGAATGTTTTAAGCGTAATGATGTGGAATGGTATTTAAACTCTAGAAATAGTAAATACCTTACTCCTACTGGGAGTGACATTTCTGTAGATATTGATTATAGTTACTTTAATGAATGGCTATCTGGCTTTATAGAAGCGGAAGGATGCTTTTCAATTAGACAAAATAACTTTCACTCCTTTAGCATAGGACAAAATGATGATAAGTACCTAATCGATGCTATTAGAAACCACTTTAATATTCAAAGTCAGACTAGAAATCCGTATAAAACATTTTGGCTTATTGAAACTTATCGAGTATCAACCTTACATAATATTATAAAACATTGTACTGAATACCCTTTAATCGGACAAAAATTAGTGTCATTCAATAAGTTTAAGGATCTTATCAATTAAGTGTCATGCTGTCTTGCCACTGTGGAATAAATAAATATTCCGGTAATCTAAATTAGTAAAGATTGCTAACGGTGAAATCTTAATTAAGATCAGTTGCTAGATCACTATATTAATTTAATTAAGACAATACCGTGGAAACCAAAGTATATACTTAGTATATATTAGTAGGATCCGTAGAGACTATACGTGGCAGTCGAAAGTTTATTGAGTTAAATAAGTAGATAAGATATAGTCCGATCCTCTTTGTGAAAAGAGTTAAAGTAAAGACTTATTATGTAGTTGCCCATTTCCACTATGTTCTCTCAATGGGAGCTGTTTTTGCCTTATTTTCAGGTTGGTACTTCTGGAGTCCTAAAATAATAGGTAAACCCTACAACGAACTTTTAGGTAAAATACATTTCTGGACTTTCTTCATAGGAGTTAACTTAACTTTTATGCCTATGCACTCATTGGGCCTAGCGGGAATGCCTCGAAGAATACCAGATTACCCTGACGCCTTTGCAGGTTGGAATTTGGTTGCTTCATTTGGTTCTGTAATTTCACTAGTTTCTGCTTTCCTTTTCCTTTATATTTTATTTAATCAATTAACTTCTCCACTACAGGTTAAAGCCAATCCTTGGGCTATTCCTGCATACTTTGAGCCTAATACTCCTCTTTCTTCTACTCAAGCTTCACCTACATTGGAATGGCTTGTTTCTTCTCCTCCTAGTTTTCATACATATGGCGAACTACCTATTTCATCTTAATAAAAAAATCCCCCCTCCCATTTTGGTTAAATTGAATCTTTTAGGTGTATTTATCAGTTCAAACTAGAATAATAAAGAGATCCAACACCATTTATAATACTAGTGGAGATTTGAAGTCAAATAACTAACAAGGGTATGTATAGAAGTTAAACATTTTGAATTGACACTTTATTTAAACATATGGTGACACCTGAGCCAACTGCTTGGAGTTTGGAAGCTCTCCTTATTCCACAGAGACGCTATCTGTGTCGTCTCATCGATCGTAGCAGGCTGCTCCCTACGTAGACCCCTCCGGCCAAGGGGAGTCAAGGCAATCAAATAACCAGGGGTACGATAGGCCGCTTAGCTTAATTGGAAGAGCATAATACTTCTAATATTATTTATTCAGGTTCGATCCCTGAAGTGGTCATCGTAACTCGGACCCTCTTAGGCTACCTATGCCGCTAGAGGGTGGGTATCTCAACATCTTCTTTGACTTTCTCTGGTATGACGTGAACCATCACTATCTTAAGATTAGACATTAATCAAGTGTGATATTATGCTATGTTTATAAAATTGGTATCTAGTAAGATAATTCTTGGTTCTTCCCCTTTGGATAGTATCCAATATAGAAATATTCTAATGGGGAAGTAGAGTGGGAAATAATTGCTAACCATAGTAACTATTTCTCTCATATTATTTTTATAGTTTTCCCTTTTCACATTACATCGATTTAGAAAATACAAACAAATGAAAATAGTTTCAACTCAAAACTTTTACGCGGATCGTAGTCTAATGGTAAGACGATCGGTTTGGGTCCGATAGATTGTGAGTTCAAATCTTACCGATCCGACAGATCTATTTTAGTCAAGACAAACTCAATTGTAACTTTCCTTTTTAAAAAAGTTCCTAATTCTTCTCCATCCATATTAGTTAGTTGTACCAGTAAAAAAGAGAGAACATAACTTAAAGAGTTCTCAGTTATACGGGAAACAACTAGAGCAATAACTAGCTAAACTGCCCTTCTTTGAAAAAAGATTAGATGGAATGTAGTATTGCTTGGTAATTATCTTTATCAGGTAAACTTAAGTAATATTGTGAATAGGGAGGGTTATCATCTTTAGGTGGTTGGGTAGAGGCAATAGCTCAATAGGTAGAGCATACCGCTCATAACGGTCAGCTTGGTGGTTCGAATCCACCTTGCCTCACCTTGGAGAGACTCTGGTAAAGATTGGTCACCCTAATACTGTTGCCAAATCTCTTATTTCAGTATACATTAACTTTGCATATCCACACTATTCCTTGGATTGTTTGGAGGGGTGCTGTTTCAGCTAGATTTACTAGTAGCAGTCATTTAAGGAAAACCACCCTAACATTTGATCAGTAAGTAGATACCTATTCTATGCACTCTAAGCCTTACTCTTCTTTGAAAGCTGTCTGAGTTTGTTACATAACATCCTTTTACTGCCTAGAATATATACCTCACCTTTCCTAGTGTAGTGTGGCAAATGATTGAATCTATGAACTACCTCTTTTCATGCTTTACCTATATCTTTATGCCTTAATACATAAGCAGCTATTTTAGTCTTAGTTTTCTAGCTAAATTAATCAAGCTAAGGCTAACTTTTACTGACAAATCTAGCTGTTATCTGGTTAACCTCCCTATACTTAAAATCAGTCTTTTTCTCTACTGCCCTCAGATCCTACGGCCAAGGTCAAGTTTTTCTAGAAGGAATTACATCGATCTAGAAAAACCAACCTAGGGAACTTGAACTCTTATTCTTGGTCTAATCCTCCTTATCCACTCTAGAAGGTGATTATAGTTCAATTGGTAAGAACGTCAATTTGTGGTATTGAAGCGTCTGGGTTCGAGTCCCAGTATTCACCCTTCCTTATTTTGGATTTACTCCTCTTATTCCTCCTATTAGTACCCTTATTTTAGTTTCGGGGTTTGTTTTTCTAAATTTTCTTAAGACAACTCCCTATCTCAAGAAAATAAATCGATGTAATTCCTTTTAGAAAAACTTTGGCTGGGTAACATAAAGGATTAATGTACGGATCTGCAAAATCTGTGATGAGCGTTCGAATCGCTCCCCAGCCTAGTAGCTATCATTGGAGATCATTAAGAATTACAGTATGGAGAAAACCTTGTCTTTAGGAAATCCACCTGTATAGTTTGCATTATTCAGAGTTACCACTTGTTTTCCTAGTACCGGCCCTCGAAGGCTACCTATGCCGCCCGAGGGTCAGGGTTATCAGTTCTCCTTTTTCATTTGAGAATAAAGATAGAGGATCTGCAATGTGTCTCATCTTAGAAGTCAAACCAAAATTTGTTAATCAAATGTTCCTTTCAGGTTTAATTGTTTTAGCTATTGCCCTACTGTTTAAAGTAAAAGGTAACAGCCGTATCACAATAGCATTGTATGCTTTCTGGAATTCACCATTGGCTATACGACTAGTTTGGCTTTTTCTTAGCATTATTTGCATAGTATTGCTATCGGCTTTTAATGACCCTGTATTTTGTACTGGCTCAGATAATAATGGAGGCACTACCCCAACCCACATTAGCACATCCATCTCTGATAAGTCTGTCTCTGACACTCCCATTTCCCTTAACTTTAACTTTACTACAACCTTAAAAACAGGTGCAACTGCTGCTGGTTTGGGCTATGGAATTGCCAAGGTTGTGAAGGCCGTTCCTCCAGCTTCTAAGGCTGGAGTGGCTGTAGCGCTCAGTGCAGTAGTTGGTGCCACTGTTGTAGCGTCAAAGGCACTCTCAAGAGGTAGCAACAACTCCAACAATTCCTCTATCTCAGAATTCGCTCTAAAATCAAAAACAGGAGGTGATGGCGCCTCCTCGGTTATTGAATTTATATCTGATGAGCAGCAGCTAGTATTTGCTTGTATCATATTCTGTGGGGTTGCGCTTTGGATGTTCGTAGGGCTTCTTTTAAACTTAGCTTTATTACGCTTTGGTGATTGGATTCTACCACGAATAGCAGATCGACCTATTTTAATGAGACTATACCGCTACTATTCTGTCTCATCAACAACCTTGATTGTTATTTTAAGCCTAATTATTATTTATTCTTTGGCTTTTACCCTTTTTATTTTATATCGTCTTTACTAATTCACTTTACTCATTTTAGAACTAAAATTCCCCCCTTAAACCTTTTGGCTTAGCTAAACGTGAATATTCTACTCTGTCTAACTCTTCTATTGTAACTCTAAGGTTTAGTAATAAATGGTAAGATCCCTTAAAGAATCTTCTGTTATTATTAAAAGAAACCAACCTTATGACTTAAACTTGACTTTCAATAAACGGTACTCCTACCTAGTGGAAATACCACTCCTTTAACATTTAGTTACCCCATCCCCCTAGCGGCATAGGTAGCCTGCCAGGGGTCCCTTTTTTTAAAAGGAATTACATCGATTTAAAAAAAGTCCAGGAAAAACTTGGGAAGCAAGCTTTAACCAACTGCATCTTTAGCTCAATCGGATAGAGCGTCGGTCTTCGAAACCGTAGGTTATTGGTTCGACTCCAATAAGGTGCTCCACTCCCCCTATTTTCCCGGAGGAAGGTTCTGAGCCAATACTACTGAAGCTGTATTCTTTAAACCATTCTACTTTGGCTTTGTAGATTGGACAATCACCAGCAATGGAGCAAATCCTAATGCTTCTTATATTGGGCTGTTACCTATTAAGCCTTGTTCATAGACCTGAACACCCAGGGGGAGGGTGGAAAGGAAGACTAATTTGTCCCCAAGGTACTTTTAGGGGTCTGTTCTTTTCTGAATAACTTTGCTATAAGTCAAGTTTACTCAATAGTTGAAATTAACAATTTAGTACAATTTAATAAAGGGGATGCTTTCAAAGAACTTATATTCAAATTAAATACTATGAAAGTAGAGGCTCACCTTGGTCGGAGGACTGAAGCAACACAAACAGCACTGCTTCCTAACTATCTATTAGATAAATATGCTCAAATATTATCTCTGAAATTCTTTTGGGATATACTTTAATCAATTATTCCTTAAATGAGCCACCAATGAATGGAAAAGGTGGAGATAGTAATCTAATTAAAGAATATACTAAAGGACTTACCTTAAGAACAAATGTGGCACTAGCTTCAGCGGTTACTGCCTATTCCCGAATGATTATTAATGATCATAAACTCACAGCGTTAAATAGTGGAGCCAATTTATATTATTCTGATACTGATTCAATGGTAATTGACCAAGAATTAGATTCTTCAAAAGTGGATCCAGCCAAATTAGGTTATCTCAAATTGGAGCACACTATTGAGGAAGGAATCTTCCCTCTTCCTAAGGTATATTACCTAAGAACAACAGAAGGTCACCAAAGCTAAGGGATACTCAGGAAAATTAACTAGAGATAACTATCTCTCTCTTATTAAACAACAAAACATAGTGGGGTTGAGAGTCAATAAATGGTTAATTTCTTATTAAATTCAATTCTAACGGAAATTACTTATCCATCATTTATAATAGGTTGAAAATTAACCCTTCTATAGGTAGCCTAAGAAGGGAAAGTTAGGAAGATTCACTAAAGCTGATAAGGAAAGAATGCTATCATAGCCTGTATGGAAGTAAACAAATTGACCTTCATTCTTCTTAATTAAATCAAACCAGAAGTCAGATAACATTTTATTTGAATCCATATTATAATAGGTTATATCATAGACTTTAAATATTTTCCCATTATACCAAGCTGCCATATAGACACTATTGGTTCCATCTTTATTAACTAATGACTCTAAATCGGCAGTTACAATCAAGTCTTGAAATTTCCAATTAGTATTATCTTCTTTATTTTTATTCTTTAATTCGTCTAAGGAGGGTAAATTGGAAATATCATAAGTGTCAAACACTATTTGGCCACTTTTTTTGAGATAGTCAAGGGTATTGGATTGTGTTAGAAACCTGTATTATATTGAGGCTTAAATGATGATGCGTCTATCAGTTCGTAATTGTTTTTATATTATAATCTAATAAAGTATCCGAAACACGGAAATTAAATATTTAGTAAACAGCAATGATTTATAATCCTCTAGAGCAGTTTGAGATTGTTAAGTTTATAGCAATGGAAGGACCTCTTTTTGGATATATACAAATTGGGCTGACTAATATAGGCTTTTATCTGTTACTGGCCTCACTCTTCCTAATTTTTCAACACTTATTATATAATAAAGAGGGAGTGTTAGGGTTGGGTAATACATTAATGCTTTGTATAGAATCTCTTTTTGGATTTATACTTCAACTAGTAAAAAACCAAATTGGACCTCAAGGACAGCCCTATTTTCCTGCTATTTATTCTCTGTTCTTATTTATATTATTTCTAAATTTAATAGGTCTTATTCCCTATAGCTTTACTGCTACAGCTCACTTTGCTTTAACCCTAGGTTTTAGTTCCACCATTTTATTAGGAGTCACTCTTTTAGGTTTACACCGTCACGGACTTCACTTCTTTTCTCTTTTTGTCCCTGCTGGGACTCCACTACCTTTGGTTCCACTGTTAGTTTTAATTGAAAGTGTTTCTTACTTAGCTAGAGCTTTTTCATTAGGTATTCGTTTGGCGGCCAATATGCTTGCTGGTCATATCCTTTTACATATTATAGCCACTTTTTCATGGAAGTTCATAGTTGGTTCTCTGCTTGGTATAATCATGATACCTCTTCCTTTACTTTTCCTTACTCTGCTTTATGGACTCGAAATTGGGGTTGCCCTTATTCAAGCCTACGTTTTTGTCTTATTAACATGTAGTTATATAAATGATGCTATTTCTCTGCATTCAGAAAATTCCCCCTCTACTTGCCCCGGTCTTCGAAGGGGAGGATCTCCTTCGACCTAGAGGACTTACGACGGTAGGTTGCCCTATGTACCAAGGAACCCCACCTTAGCTAAGCACAAGTTTTAGTTACCCCTTCTTATCTTTCTTAGGTTTATCTTTAGAATTATCTAATAAAACTCACAAAAGAATAAAATTCAATAATACTCAACCTTGGCCTGGGGTGGGGGGGGCTAGAAAAAATCAAGAAGAGATAAGGATAGAGGGAGAGTAGAGAGAGAAGAACAACTAAGGATTAGACTTAGAAGGACAAAGGTAAGCTATAGTTATACTTAAAGGTTAGAATAGAGAAAGATTGAAAAAGGGCCTGTTTATGGATTAGTTTAGGTCTAGTACTAGAGAAGGGAGGAACTATTTTTAGTTTTCCACTTAAGGATGTGTAGTTCTTATTGAATTAGGAGTAAGTTGAGGGCACTCAAAGGAATTACATCGATTGAAAAAATAAACCAAAGTTTCCTTAGAAGCAACAAGTCGACTTAGAAAATGAAGAAAACAAAGTTTTCCTAGGGGAGTACTTTAAAAATTTGTATACATTAGTCATTTTTTAATTTAGAAAAACAAAACAAACCCTTGTAACTTGAGCAATGCTATTATTATCTATTTTACTTTTTTCGGCCGTTGTGCCTTTAACTTCCGTTCACATGAGTTCTCATGTTTTCAATAGATTAGCCATCTTAGTATTACTCTATTCTTCGGTATTGGCTTGGAACATGCTCTATTTAGAGCCAATAGGTGTAGGTCTAGGGATCTATGGTGGACTATCTCACGTCACTTTACTCTCTCAAGCATTTGATACCTTTATCTTGGTCTGTGCTTCCATTATTCTGCTTCTTGGTTCAGGTTCCATTTCTGTCACTAGCCAACGGTTTGAATCTATTACCAAAGGCAAAGTAGCTGAATACCCTCTAATTATCTTTTTCACAACTCTAGGTATGAGTTCCCTTGTTTCTAGTAGTGATTTGGTCACTTTCTTCTTATCTATAGAGCTACAAAGCCTTGCTCTCTACATTCTCGCTACAATTTACCGAGACTCTGAGGCAGCAACATCTGCTGGTCTAAAATATTTTCTAGTAGGTGCACTCTCTTCTAGTTTGATTCTGCTAGGATCTTGTCTACTTTATGGGTTAACAGGGGTTTCTAATTTTGAAGGTGTATATCTTTTATGCTCAATGGCTATAGCCAATAGTGGAATCCATATAGCTCTAGTTATTATAGGTATTGCCCTACTATTCAAGGTAGCTGCTGCTCCTTTCCATAACTGGGCTCCCGATGTTTATGACGGAGTGCCAACTATTGTGACTACATGGCTAACTATAATGCCAAAGGTTGCCATTCTTGCCTTCTTAGGTGAGTTCCAGGGATTTACCCATTTAGGTAGGGTTTACGAAACCACCTATCCGATTTGGCCTAATATTCTCCTAATTAGTGCTCTACTATCTCTAGTTATTGGTAGTCTACTTGGCCTAGCGCAATACCGAATAAAACGTTTGCTAGCTTATAGTACGATTTCACATATGGGTTTTATGCTATTAGCTTTAGCTATCCATACTCCAGAGGGTATAGAGGCATATCTTTTCTACCTAGTGCAATACGTGCTTACAAGCACCAACATCTTCTTTGTGTTACTAGCCTTTAGTAATCATCCTTATGAATCCGATTACGCATCGAATACACCATCTTCTGCTGGCTTCTCACTCCTTGATAACACTGAGCTGTCCAAAAAACCACAGATCTTATACATTTCTCATATTAGCCGAAACTCTAATATCCTCTCAAATCCTGCGTTAGCCTTAACCTTCGCTATCACCCTTTTCTCCATGGCAGGAATACCTCCAATGATAGGTTTCTTTGCTAAACTGATGGTGATTTACTCAGCTACCCACAGTGGCTACTTGTTTTTAGCAATTATAGCAATTCTAGTTAGCGTTGTTAGTGCAGCCTACTATCTACGAGTTATTCGTGTCATCTTCTTTGATACTTCTCAGTTCACCGAAACTCCTGCTTGGTGGGTTCGTCCTAATGGAAATAATTCTATGATTATAGGGACTCTAACTCTATTAATTTTACTCTTCATTGCTAATCCCCTACCAATACTAAACTGCCTGCACCTTCTGGCTCTTTCTCTATTCTACTGGTAATGTTAGTTTTCTTCCTCTTGTTCGTTCCTCTGTTCGTGCTAATTCTTTTAGGGGTAAACATGTTGGTTGCTACCAATAACCCTGACTCTGCTAAAATGGCGCCTTATGAATGTGGAATGCCCCCAGCTTCTGATGCCCGTCATAAATTCCAAATTAGTTTCTTCCTTGTTGCTATCCTCTTTTTAGTTTTTGATTGCGAGATACTCTTCCTTTACCCTCTTGTTGTATCCTTATATCATATATCTTCCTTTGGTTTCTGGGTTGCAATGGTCTTCATTCTTCTTCTTACTATTGGTTTTGTTTACGAACTAGGTAAAGGCGCACTTGACTATGCCAAAGACTCTTCTTCTCCTACTAAAAATTCCCCCAGGGCTAAAGCACCTACTGGTACTCGCTCTTATTCTACCTCTTCTGATAACTCCTCAGGACTAACAATGAACGGAAGGCGTAAACGTGAGAAGGGTAATCCAAAATATACTTCTGAATATAAAATGAATCAGTCCTTAACGCCATTTCAAGTTGAAGTTTTAATAGGACTGTTATTAGGTGACGGTTGTATAAATGCTCCTGTATCAAAAATAGGGGGACATCGTCTAACCATCCGTCATTCAATGAGCCAACATGATTACCTTCTTCATTTGCATAATCTCTTTGAAGCTTTTGTTGTTAAACCGCTCTACATTAGCTCCAATTTTAATAAGCGTACAGGTCAAACTTATCACTGGTGTAACTTACATACCCTGTCTTTCTTTTGTTTTGCTTCTTATCGTGATTGATTTTATAATGAAAAAGGGGTTAAAATCATACCAGCTAATATTGGCGAGCTACTAACCCCTGTAGGATTGGCCTATTGGTGGGTAAAATCTGCTAAACTTTGTTTCGTCTTCTAGGCGCTTTGTTGAAATTGAACCTTGCTGTTAGGAAGAAATTGAGCGAGCAGGGTCTATGGTAGTAATGGTTAGGGTCATTTTAAGCTTTTCAAGTTGAAGTCTTAGTAGGATTGCTCCTAGGAGATTATTTTGTTTGATTTCAAATGGCAAGATGTGTTTATCAGTTCTACCTTCAACAAATGTACAAATCAGACTTACCGTTGGTGTAACCTGCACACTCTCTCTTTTGAAGCTCCAAAACTTGATTAACCTTTTCTTCCCTTCTAAAGCTCTAATCCAATCTTCAATTGTTAACAAACTGCTATCGTAGCCTTTTGAGGTGTTCAGTAAATATCGAAGAAACCTTCATATTTGAGCATACCCAACTCTGAACCTTTCAAGTCATTAGATAGCTTTATATCAGTGTCAAAACTATCCATATAGAAGAGTTTACCACCTTCACAATAAATTGTGTGCAACCCCTATCTCTTTTTTTCTTAAATCTGTTGGACTTTGACCGGGGTAACCCAATAAAGATTAGGTTTAGAAGTTCTACTTGTGGAATTGAAATTAAATCAGTAAAACCAATCAGAGGTAATCACCTTCTGTACTGCGTGGCTTTGATTGAAGCCCCTAGCTAATAAACGTATGTTACTCCTCATTGTTAGTAACACTGGGCCCTCTAGTGGCGCACAGAGGGTCCTACAAAGACTACTTGTCCCAATCTCTGCCTGCTATTTGTTTCTGCAAGTTGGTGTAAGGGTTGCATGTCAGACTCATGTTCTGAAGGAGGCCGTTCGACTCGGCCACTTGCACAAAAAGGTATAAAATGAAAGGGTTGTTTTTTTTCAATTTGACACTGGAAGTTGGGTGTGATTACTGGAGTAAGGGTGGCAAGAAAGAATTTGGTTTTGTCAAAGTTTCCTTAGAAGGAATACATCTAGGAAAAATAAGGGAGGGGTTTCCTCTTATTGCTTTCTAATAAAATTACCCCTTCCCTGAACTGAACTCAATTGTTCCTAAGCAAACGTGACTTGTTCCGCATCAAGAAGTAAGCAAAAGCAAACCCTAAAGTAATGAGTCCTTTTCTACTGGAATTACTGCCTTTCGTGGCTGTGCTCTCTGCTATCTTTGTTATAACAGCGGTCAACCCCATTCTTGCTGTGCTTTTTCTGATAGCTGTTTTCATTACCGTCTCAGCTTACCTAGCTCTTCTGGGACTAACCTTTCTAGCCCTAAGTTACCTCATCATATACGTAGGAGCTATTGCCATACTCTTTTTATTCGTAATAATGATGCTCGATATCAAGCTGGCTGAATTAAGTTCTTCAGGAGAAGAGGCTAGCAAAGTATATCCTATTGCATTCCTTATTGGAACACCATTCCTTTGGACCCTAACTGGCTCACCTTTATTTAGAGGTGATACTCTTTACAGTTGGTTTGACCAAACCACTTTGGGCATTGCTCACATTTCTGATCCTTCAGCCCTTCAATGGACAAACCTCTTTGCAGCCTTCTCTAACATTCATTCATTAGGTGTATGTTTATATACTATTTACCCTCTCTGGTTGATCTATGCGGGAATCATTCTACTTTTGGCTATAATAGGCCCAATTATATTATGCCTTGATAAAACTAGCGGTTCCACCTCTTAGCATGCTCTTTCCTTTGTTTTTTCAATCGTTAGTTGATGTAATTCCTTCTAAGATGCTAATTTCTCTAAAATTCCCCAGGTGGACATATCTTAAAAGTATCGAATTGAGACTTCTAGAAGTTGGAAGCACTTGTTGAGATTTAGGGGACCTTACCAGAAAGATGAGAATATAAATAGAGTAGAGGAGTAAGAAAGAAGGGTTTACTACCCTATGGGGACCATTAACTAATTTCTATATTGATCTAATCAGCTAAGCAGGGATGAACAATTAAGGAAGAGAGATAAGAAGGGTGATTCTACTCCAACCCTCTGGGTGGCATAGGTAGCCACTAGAGGGCAAGGATGGAACTAACTAGGAAATGGTTGGAGGAACTTTTTTAAAAAGGAATTACATCGATTTTAAAAAAAGGAAAGGAAGAAGTTAAGGGATTTACTAGAAGCTGATAGGCATCTCATGACTTAATCTTAACTACTGCAATAGAAAATACACAAAGTATTCCATGGCAACACCTCCTACTTCATTTTTAAGTTGTTCAGTCTTCCCTACTTATTTGCCCCTTCAGCCTCTATCTTCATCCCCTCTTTAGCTATAGACACCCTTGTTTGAATTCCCCCTTCACACAGTGGATCAAGAGTAAATCGAGTCACTAAGGATTCCCAAGGTTGGCTATCACTTTATCTATTTTTAAAGAAAATACTCCAGCTAAATTAGCAGAAGGTCATTTCAAATTTTACCAATTCCCCTAGAGTTTTTTCTAGAAGGAACGAAGAGGTCTAAGAAAATCTCGACTAGAAAAACAAAAATAAGGGGAGTGGTAGCGGTTACTTACATAACCCGGCTTATATGGAACTAGAGGTATAGAGTAAATAATATAGAGAGGATTTCTTAAGAAACCTTTCCTGATAGGTTCAAGGGGTTCGTGCCTAAAAATTCCTCCTTGCTTTCACACGGTATGATTTTTATCTCAAGTTTTTACATCACTTTTTTAAAAAGAAATTACATCGATTTTAAAAAAGGCATCTAAGAAAATAAGCAATTACTTTAAAAAACAACCCTCATCTTCTTCTACTCTTTTAGTCTATATAAGGGGTGATACCATAAAGGAGTAAAGCGACCAGAGCCTCCTAATCATTGGGAGCTAAAGCTGGCTAAAACATAATATCAGTTTTCATGAAGTTTCAACCTCATCCTTATCATTTAGTAGAACCTTCACCATGGCCTCTAGCAGGCGCAATAGCCCTTCTTATTACTACTGTTTCAGCAGTCTGCTATTTTCATGGATATGGTCATGGAGGAGTATTTTTAACTATAGGTCTTCTGGGTGTTCTTTCTACTATGGGTCTATGGTGGGCGGATGTGATCCGTGAAGGTACAGCGTTAAGCTTGTTTTTTTGTGGCATATTGTCTAACTATACTTTAAAAGCTATTTAAACTCTTATTAACTTTTCAACACATTACGACAGTATGCAAAACTAAAGTGCCTTCTTTAAACTTGACTATATGCTGGAAACTCCTAAAGCCTAAAGTACGTAGGGAAATGTCCTCTTCGTGACAATCTTTATGGATATTACAATGGATAATCAGCAGAAAACCAACGGATTTATAATTATCCTAGTAGGGTCCTCAGAGACTATACGTCAAGAATTAATACGTTAAAGATAGTATAGTAAACCTATTAATTAAGATATAGTCCAGCCATTATAGAAATATATTGGGTTTTTTGACATTCTTAGGACATCACACTGTTCGTGTACAACAAGGCCTAATATTAGGTATTATCCTTTTTATTGTTTCTGAGGTTTTCTTCTTCCTTTCTATTTTTTGGGCCTTCTTTGATAGTGCCTTAGCTCCTACAGTTGAACTAGGTTGCAGTTGGCCCCCAGCAGGTATACAACCCATAGATCCATGGGAATTACCTCTTGTTAATACAATTCTTTTACTCTCATCAGGTGTTTGCCTGAAATGTGATCAATCTGATTTATTTATAAAATTTAGCTTACTGCCATTTAACTGTCCCAGAGTTCCGTCCACAAAAAGAATTGGTCCCCACAATTATGAGATAATAAGTATCCTTATAGGATCATTGCTAGGTGATGGATCTATGGAAAAAGATGGTAATGGTTCACGGTTTGCTTTTTATCAAGAAAAAACAAATGGCGAATACTTATTATGGCTGCATCAAGTTATTAGTTCTCTTGGTTACTCTAAACCAGAGATACCTATCATACAAACTAGAAAAGGAACAAATGGACAAATACGCTACTCTTATAGATTCAGAACTTATACATACAGTTCATTTAATTGGATTTATGAAGAATTTTACCCTAATAAACGGAAAGTTGTTCCTCGGATTATAGATCAGTATTTATCACCTTTGGCCTTAGCTGTATGGATAATGGATGACGCAACTCTTCACAAAAATAAAGGATTAAGATTCTGCACTAATTGTTTCACACTTAAAGAGGTTCAATATTTAGCTAGTGTTCTAGAAAAAAAGTATTCTTTAAATACCTCTATACATAAAACAGGTGTAGTGAATCAATATGGTTTATATATTCCTAAGTCTAGTATGGCAAATCTCACTAAAATAGTTAAACCTCATATTCATCCTACCATGCTTTATAAATTACTTTCTATTTAATTCCGACATTTCTTGTGACATAATGAGTCTTTCCCATTTATTTTCTAAATTAAATAATCAGATAGATTGCATAGTCCTAGATTAATTGGGTAATATTAATCGATTGATCCTCCATCAATCTTAATTATGCTCTATTATCCAGCTAATCTAGCTTTATAGAAGATAGGATAATAACTATCTTGGCGACATTGATGAAAACGGTCAACGGGATATATCTGATTCTAAGACCGTCGGTTCTCTTCTTTGAATAAAAGAGGAAGATCGCTACAGACTGGTTCATCGATGGGTGGCTTAATTGCTGCTTAATGTACAGTCGGAATCTCGACTGAGAAGGTTAAAATAGATTGACTTCTCTTTCCAAAGGCTTTATATTATATTTCAAACAACTAATGTGACTCTTAGAAGACTAAACTAGCTAAGTTTAGGGATTGAAAACTTACATTAATATAAAGTACAAGGGTTATATATTCAGATATGTAATAATATATAGCTGGAGATTTGGCCACAGTTACCTGGTCACACCATTCTCTGATAGCCGGAGATCGTAAAAATGCTTTACTGGCACTTATTTACACTATTGTTCTTGCTCTTATCTTTACGGGTGTACAGCTCTATGAGTATTATAATGCTCCCTTTACTATTTCAGATGGAGCCTTTGGCTCTTGCTTCTTTTTTGGTACGGGTTTCCATGGCGGGCATGTCTTAATAGGCTCTATCTTCTTAGGAGTAGGCTTATACCGTCTTATCAATTATCATCTTACTAAACACCATCATGTTGGTTATGAAGGTGCTATCCTTTACTGGCAAAGAAATGCCGTCTTAGTTGGTAACTTCTATTATTACCACTCTACCATATGCGGGAAACTCCTAAAGGCTAAGGTAGGCATGCTTAACAATCCTTAGTATGTAACAATGGACAATCCGCAGGAAACCCTTAGGGATTCCTCAGAGACTAGTATGTAGAGCATCCTATTTGATATATGGATGAAGATAGAGTCCAATCATACTGAAAGGTTATGATTCATAAGATTTCGTTGACGTTGTTTGGCTTTTCCTTTTCATTTTTGTTTATGTTTGGGGTGGCGGTGAACCCCCACTTTTATAAATTCCCCCTCTTTGTTTATCTAAGAAGTAAGATATAGAAAATATCCATGGAACTAGAGGCATAGAGTAAGTTAAGAAATAACACTTATGGTGTACTTCCTTTACTACTCATTCTCTTCCTTAGTATGTAACAATGGACAATCCGCAGGAAACCCTGTGGTTTTTGAGTTAAAATTCCAAATAATTAATCTAATATAAAGATGTGTATTGTTAAATAACAAAACTGCTAAAAGATTATATATGTTATTGATTTGATAGAATGTAACCCACCTCCAAAGTTAAGGCATTAAGCCGATCTAAATTGTAATGGCTCTGTATTTACCCATTTTCAAAGACTTGTTGTCTTTTATTAAAGCTAATTTCCCTTTGTATCACTTGAGCTATTGCCCCAGGGAGGATCCGAGTCTCCATTATTTTAAAGGAAAGTTAAGGAAGAATTATAGGAGCCGTATTAACCCATTGCCCTTGTGCATTAAATAGCTGCTGTCGTTTATTAAATGAAAAGGTTAAGTTATAAGGTGTTTTGCTCTGTATCCTTACATATGAGTCTCTTAAAGACTTTGACCACTTGGTTATTTCTAGTTCAAGAGTTTGACCAGAGAGTAGCTCTAAATACTGAGCCTTTGTAAGTTTACCAGAATAACCCTTACATTTAGTTACTATTTGTCCTTCATTAGTTTCTAGGTAGTAAACTTTTGGCATTATAAATAGACCCTCCTTAAATGTATACTCTAATTTTAATTTTCCCAATTCGGCTGAGTCGCAGTACTCGGAAGGTAAGGGACCATTTAGCACAAGGCTGTCTGTATCGCTATAATAGATTTCTAACCCTAATTTTAAAGCTAATAACTTATAAGTATTGATAATTATTCTAGAGTGGGCAGTTACTGCGGCAGCAATGGCTACGTTTGTATTATTTCCTAGGTTAGTTAAGTGCTTAATTAGTCCTTCAATTCCCTGATTTTCTAGAATCCATTCTTTTTGTAATGTTAGGGTAACAAGACTTAATTCTCCAAATTGAATTTCATTAGAAATCTTCCAAGCAGGTGTTACTTTATTAATTTGTTTAGAAGTATAGATTCCATGTAGAGTTAAAGTAGGATGCATCCCAAATCTACCGTACATAGAATTCATAAGTAACTTAGCTAGGTTTCTTATTGTGGCTTAGGAGATTCCTCCTCTACAACAGGAGTCATAGGGGCACTAGAAGAACCACCCCCATTATTTGTGTTACCACCTTGAGAAGAAGTAGGGGCAACCGGAGTTTGAGCTTTAATAAAAGCTTCTAGGGTTGAAGAAAGGGAAGAGACTTGGTTATTTGTACTTGCAATGGCCTCTTGAATATTAGCCTGGTTTTGAGATAACCGTGAAATCATGGATTCCAGATTATCAACCTTATTAAGTAAAGGTGTAACTTGAGCTTTGATTAACTCATTAACTTGGACTAGAGATACAACCGGCGCTTCAGCCGGAGTTTGCGATACGGGTGGTTGCGATGATTGTTGTGATGGAGTAGGGAATTGAACTGGAGAGCCTCCTAGTTGTGTTATCACAACATTAACGAGACCGTGTACTAAAGGAGCCCAGTTTATATTTGATAATGAAGATAGGATGAGTGCTTACTGTACTAATGAATTAAGTGACATCTCTGCATTCCTAGAAGGGCGAAAACTCCACCAAGATAGGTCTTCTAAGTTCAAAGAGGGAACTGAAATCTACTCTGATGAGTTAGGTAAAGTTAAGGGAATAAAAGAATATATCATTCATATTGGGATACAGTGATCTGTCTGGAACTCAAATGGGAGTTGGTGTGTTGAAGGCATTCTTCATATTTTCTAGGAAGAGAGGTTTCAAAGGGTGTTTTCAGAACAAAGTACAAGATAGAGAAGATCAAGAGTAGGAAGCTCTTATCTGTCTATTATATGGTTGTATCATCAGTCTCTTTAATTTTACTCCTATTTTGCCATGAATCAATCGTGAATGAAGATATAAATAAAACTAGCTAAGCTATTCTCCTCTAAGGATAATCTCTATTGTTCAAACGCAATCACCTTTAAATTCAAAAGCTTAGAAAGATTAAATTCCAACAAATAAAAGCGTCTACCTCTAGCATAATCTACACCTACTTTTTAAAATCCGTCAAGAGTTATATTTATAAGTTCTACGATTGCATCAAGTCACAATGTCGGAAAGGGTGTGGGTCAGCCTCCTCTATTAAAAATCCTATCTAAATCATCAACAAGGAAGATAGCTAAAGCAGAAAAGGAATAAACCTGTCTAAGAAGATAAAATTAGGCTTGCTTTGAATTAACTAGCTTTTTCGCAACTAACTATCAATTTATTTAAGCGACCTAGTTATAATCCATACAAAGACCTAAGAAGGCTTATCAAAGATGTGAAGATCCCATAAACTAGATTGTGGATTCTTGAGCTAAAGTAATAGATTAAGCCAAAGACTATTGACAACGCAAGCAATACAAATGAGTATGTTACAACTCTGACTACTGTCCCTACTCTAATTAGCCTACGCTCTAGTAACTTCTTTGTTAGAATCAACTTATCCATCAAATCTCTTGGAGACTCTAAGAGGATATTCAACATACTTTTAGATGGGCTCACAGTCTCCTTTAGCATCACAGTACTTGAAGATATCCTATCATAAACCCAATTACAATGTATAAAGAATGGCTTTATTAAGAGAAAATTGATAAAAGCACGGAACGTATGAATAAAGCGGCATAGGTAGCCTAAGAAGGGGAGAAGGAGGTACTACTTTTAAAATTGTGCACACTTTAGTGATTTATAAATTTGTTTATTTTGGATTCTGTGTTTAGCTTTGAATAGTCTAAGTACTAAGTTTAAAACAAGTATACTGGGGGCATTTTTTTTATGAACTAAGCTTATTTGTTTTTGTTTAAAATAAGTGGTTTTGTATCAATCCATCTACCTTGAGTATCAAAGACTTGTTGTCTCTTATTGAATGTGAATCTTAATGCGTAAGGCTGCTCTTTCTGTATTCTTACATATGTCTCTCTCACTCTCCCTGGCATATTCCTTTAAGAGAGGGGCCAATACCTTCTTACAACTAATTACACAATTGAATGGTATGAAAGTAGAGGCACAATTAAACAAGCAGCCCACCATTAGAAACATGGCTAAACTCTTAATGAACTCTATGTACGGACGCTTTGGAATGAAGCCCTCTGTTCTTGAAACTCATATCTGGAATCAAGATCAAATAGATAGCCTTGAACCCTATTGGGAATTACAAAGTGCTTTATCTTATGGTGAACTCTACCTTGTATCAATTCAATTAAATAAAGAGAAATTCATAGAACTACAAGGTCAAGCCTCTCTTAAAAAGATGCTAACAAATTTAAGTAATAAGACAAATGTAGCCATTGCGGCAGCCGTTACATCTTATTCCCGAATGATTATCAATAACTATAAACTATTAGCCTTAAGCTTAGGACTTGAATTGTTTTATTCAGATACCGACAGCCTTGTGCTAAATGGTCCCTTACCTCCTGAACACATAGACTCAGCTACTCTGGGCAAATTAAAGTTAGAACACACTATAAAAGAAGGAATTTGTGTCATGCCTAAAGTCTATTATTTAGAAGATATTGATGGAACCATAGTGACTAAATGTAAAGGGTTTTCCGGTAAACTAACTAAGACTCAGTACTTAGAGTTATTATCTGGTAACACTCAAGAATTAGAAGTCACAAAGTGGCAAAGATCTTTAAAAGAAAGCTATGTAAAAATAGAGAGAAACCAGTCTTATAACCTTAGATTCTCCTTTAATAAAAGAGAACAACCCCTATCTCTTTTTTCTTCTTTACAGCCAAGGCCAAAATCCAAAGAGCCATAGCACGGTTGCATGGAACCGTAAACCCACGGATAGACGGATGAATCCACAGCCACGAGAGGCTAATCTCCAACTGCAACCAATAGGTTCTCTCATGTGTTTATCAGTTCGACTTTTTGATGTGCAATATAATATGGAATAATCTTCTCTCAGAGGCTTAGTATCGCCTCATTTCTCCTAAGGACAATTAGTTCTAAAGTCCAAGAAAAAGAGATAGAGGCAGCTATCGGAATATTATTTCCAATACCAAATTCACCTGCATATTGTTTGATTATTTTTTTGATTCGTTTTTCCTAGATCGATGTAATTCCTTCTAGAAAAACTTCCTTCTGAAAACCTTGAAACCTTTAACTATCATTAAATCTGTTTAGACCAACACTAGTGCCTACGACACAATACAACTAATCTGCCATACTTATAAACAAATATTAGAAGTTAATACCTTAAGTTAAAGCATGCTAAATCTTTACCTACTACTACTTTTCAGTATGTCAAACAAGTTTCTTAGACTTGTTATTTCAATCCTTTTCCATCTTATTTTTAGCCTTATCCTTATATATTTCTCTATTGAGCAAGTGGAATGCCATTACTCTTATAATAACAGGATTTACGTGGTGGATTCTCTGGAGGATTCAGCGACTAAGGACTTTGATAGCTGGTTAGTACATACTAATTGCCTTCCTGACCATTTAGGCTTAGCCCAATGGCAGATTGATGCTTATACTAATAGTGGTATTCCTGTATACTCTCCTGAAAAAGAACACGAGCTCTATATTTCTCAATGTAATCTTCAATCTATCGAGTGGAGTATTCTTATAACTAGACATCCTGAGATGGTCACTCCCGGCTATAGCTGCTATACAAGGTATTCTTTAGGTAATCCTCGTAATCCTTATGACACTCTTACGGAGTTCCTCGGTACCTATTGCATATAATTGTCCTTTCTTTTGGTTCTAGCCTAATGGCTCAAGGGTTTAATAGTCTTGGTAATTCAATGTCTGCAGGTTTTAGTGGAATGACTGAGCAGTTAACCAAGCTACCCAATCTTTTTGCAGCCGGAAAAATTTATATTAAACATAATTTAAAATATGTATTAAAACCTACTTTTAACAAAAGAAAGCAAGTTTATGATAATGGAAGGTGGATCGGAACTAATCCCATATATTTAAACGAATCAGGCAAATAAAAATAAAGAAGGAAATTCTATTTATAAAAGTCCCCCCCTCTGGATGTTGAAAGATTTAATAAAATTTATTGGCTTCTGGCCCCTGGCCCCCCCTTGAGTCTAAGGTATTTATTTATGGTTACAATTCATTCAATGGACTGGTTTGGGCTACTTAAGCTAATTTTACTATTTAATTTAAGCGCCAGCTGAACTAAAAAAGGAATAGCAGAGATAGATGTGAATAAGAGCAAGGGAAAGGATTGATATATGCTAGTTATGGTTACTTACTTCTGAAGATAGTTTGTTATAAAGTCATCAGAGAAGTGGAAATTACCTAGTTCTTGAAGAAAATAACCTTTTAATCTCCAAGCGTGCTGTGGTAAGTGTAAGCACCAAAATATGTTCTTCTGGCCTAAATTAGAAAGGAAGTTGTAAAGCTCTAAGTTGTCTTGCTCCATTAAGGTAAAAGTAAGGTCTATTCTTGCGATACTCTCACAATCGGTAATGTAAGGACCTTAGACTAAATAAGGTATGGGATCCTTTAAAATACTATCTATCACATATCTTGTCTTACCTGAACCTGCTCTGGCCTTCAATATCTTAAAAGAAAACATTTGAATCAACAAAAAGTATGTTAGGAGAAGAAGAAGACACAGAAAATAAGCAAGAAGGAAATACAGAATAGATGATTTCTAAAAACCTCATTCGTACCACTATAGAGCAATCAGAAAAGGAAATATTAGATTTCAGAGACCTCATTAATGATCAAGCAAACTTATCAATTTTCTTCATGAAGTTATGGCAAATAAAGGATCTCTACCCTAAATTTACCCAGTATAACCCCTTTACTCAAAAAACACTGTTGCTCCAAGAGCTTAAGAACTTAGCCGGTATTTATTGCTGGTATAATATTACCAGAGACTTGTTTTACATAGGATCTTCAAACAACCTAAGACAGAGAATGACTTGCTATCTCAGCTTAGCCTATCTTACTAGTCACCAAGATTATTCAATAATTAATAGGGCTTTACTCAAATATGGATTCTCATCTTTTGTGTTGCTCATTCTTGAGACTCTGGAACAAGGGAAAAATGGAGGAGGAAGTTCTTCTGCCCCTGCAACTCCCGTAGCCCCCTCAGTTGAAGAAGAGATTATTAGCCCCATATCCGGAGTAGGGCGTAAAACCACTGAGGAACTAGCTAAGGAGAACCTAGGCTTTTCACCTTTCCCAACAAAGGATTCCTTGAGGGAACGGGACCATTTGGTTATTTCTAAATGCAGAGTTCTACCTTCCAGTAGTTCTAAGTATTGCGCCCTACTTAATTTTCCTGGAAAACCTTTGCATTTGGTAACTTCCTGCCCTTCCTCTGTTTTTAAATAGTAAACCTTAGGCATTACAAATATGCCCTCTTGTATTTTGTGTTCTAATTTTAATTTACCTAAAGTTGCATTATCAAGATGTTCCTCTGGAAGTGTTCCATTTAATACTAGAGAGTCAGTATCTGAATAATAAATTTGTAAGCCTAAATCCAAGGCTAATAGTTTGAAAGAATTAATTATCATTCGTGAATGAGCTGTTACAGCGGCAGCTATTGCCACATTGGTTTTATTACCTAAGTCCATTAAATTCTTAATTAACTCTTGTTCACCTTTATTTTGTAAGATCCATTCTTTAGCTAATTCTAGTGTTACTAGATTAATTTCCCCGAAATCTATTCTATTTTTTAAGTCCCAATATTGGCTTAGGTTTTCTATCCCTTCCTGGGTATGGAATTGAGTTTTAGTAAGAGAGGGGTGCATTCCAAATCTTCCATACATTGAATTCATTAATAACTTGGCCAAGTTACGTATGGTTGGTTTACCCTCTCTTTGGGCTGTTATCTTCATCTCATTTAATTGGGTAATAAGATCTAGAAAAGTATGTTTTCCTTCACTAAACTCAAAACCTTTTGTTATTTCTAGTAGAGTATATCCATGGGCCAAAGCAAATCTAAGTTCCTCAGAGAAAAACAGTCCACTGAAGACCCCACCAGGGCAGATTAATCTTCCTTTGTATTTAATTGGTAATAACCCTATATATCCCCCTGGAGTATCTGGGGCAGGAGCCTTGACTGTTGCCTGTACAAAGCCATAGAAGTTTTCCCTTTTGAAGTTCTCCAAGTTTAGATTTCTTGGATAAGGAAGGCCAACGGGCATAGGTTTACACATGGCTGTAGGATATAGGCTATTGACATCATAGTAGAAACCCTCCCCTTTTAGATAAGGTCTATAAACATCAACTATTCCACCGCAATAAGCATTTCTAAGTTTAGAATCCAATGATTTAGATAGGTCGTAAACTTTAAGTCCTTCTTGATTAAGTCTTGGTAATTGAACTGTTCGCCAAATCTTGAAAGCTGTTGAAGGGGCTGATAGCACAGTTAAAGGGTCAATAGGGAATTTAGCTATTAGAGTCTCAAAAAAAGCCAACAATATTTGGTAGAGTGCTTTTACGTCTCCTAAAATGTATATTCTAGAAACATCAAGAAAAGACCATAATTTAGTTTTAAATACCTCTGCCATCTCATTGTAGTCTTTTAGACTTGTTCTCTTAGGTTCAAAGTATCTATACTCTGGAAAAGGCCCTATATATTTAAGGGTTGTTTGAATATCTTCTAGAAAGAAGTAGTGCGGAAAATGGTCTTTCTGTGTCTCAACTTTCCAGTCCTTAGCTAACTTCCCTAAGGCCCCAGGCAGAATTCTAATTGAATCTTTAATTGTAAGAACTGTAGATGTTCCTTGTCTTATAGATAAAGCCATCATTTCACCATCTTTCATAATAGGATCAAAATCTAAGTTTTTAGGTAGATTAAGTAATGAAGACAGGGAAAGTATAGAATCATACCCGCCCCAATTATGGAAGTAACATATACGGCCTCTGTTGTATTTAATTAGATCCTCCCAAAAATAACTTAACATGCTACTAGAATCATAACCAAAACTAGAAATACTAAATGTATGGTTTGTTTCACCGTTATACCAAGCTGCCATGAAAACTATATTTTGACCTGTGGTAGGATTTATTAGTGCCTCTAGGTCAGCTGTTACTATTTTATCCTTTAAGTCTTTCTGTTTTTCTGCACGCTCCAAGGATTCTATTTCAGGATAGGTTTTACCCTTAGTTTTATTAGTGTCTTGATCTTCAAGTGTAATACTTTCTTCCCACTCGTGCCCTCTTAGGCTACCTATGCCGCTAGAGGGAGCCGGTAGTTTTAGATCCTC